ATGAGTACAACTCGAAAGTCCACAATTGTGGATTTCAATCCCGTAGAAACAAGCTTTGAGAAGTGGGCCAAACCTGGTCAATTCTCTCGAACGCTAGCAAAAGGTCCAAAAACAACAACTTGGATTTGGAACCTTCACGCTGACGCTCATGACTTTGATATCCAAACGAATTCACTACAAGAAGTTTCAAGAAAAATCTTTAGTGCTCACTTTGGACAACTAGCTGTAATATTCCTTTGGTTAAGTGGTATGCACTTCCATGGTGCATATTTTTCTAATTATTCAGCATGGTTAACTAATCCTACATCAACAAAACCTAGTGCTCAAATCGTATGGCCTATCGTAGGACAGGAAGTACTGAATGCAGATGTTGGTGGAAACTTTCAAGGTATTCAAATTACGTCTGGTTTTTTCCAATTATGGCGTGCTGAAGGTATCACTAGTGAAGTTGAACTTTATTGGACAGCTGTTGGTGGTTTAGTTGCATCGTTTTTAATGCTATTTGCAGGTTGGTTCCATTATCATAAAGCTGCGCCAAAACTTGAATGGTTTCAAAATGTTGAATCAATGTTAAACCATCATTTAGCTGGTTTATTAGGTTTAGGATCATTATCTTGGGCAGGACATCAAATTCATATTGCTTTACCTATTAATAAATTACTTGATCTAGGTGTAAGTCCCGAAGAAATTCCGTTGCCTTATGAATTTATTTTAAACCGTGATTTAATTGCTCAACTATATCCAAGTTTTAACAAAGGGTTAACACCATTCTTTACTTTAAATTGGGGTGAATACTCTGATTTTTTAACATTTAAAGGTGGACTAAATCCTGTGACAGGCGGATTATGGTTAACGGATACTGCGCATCATCATTTAGCTATTGCTGTGTTGTTTATTGTTGCTGGACACATGTATAAAACTAACTGGTTTTTAGGACATAGTATTAAAACTATTCTTGAAGCGCATAAAGGTCCTTTTACAGGCGAAGGGCACAAAGGTTTATACGAGGTTTTAACAACATCTTGGCATGCACAATTAGCAATTAACTTAGCTTTGTTTGGTTCGCTAAGTATTATTGTTGCTCATCACATGTATGCGATGCCACCGTATCCTTACATTGCGATCGATTATCCAACACAGTTATCATTATTCACACACCATGTATGGATTGGTGGATTTTGTATTGTTGGTGGTGCTGCTCACGGTGCAATCTTCTTTGTCAGAGATTACAACGCAGCAAATAATTACAATAACCTTATAGATCGTGTAATTCGTCATAGAGACGCTATTATTTCACATCTTAATTGGGTATGTATTTTCCTAGGATGTCATTCGTTCGGACTTTATGTGCACAACGATACAATGCGTGCATTAGGTAGATCACAAGATTTATTTTCAGATAATGCAATCGCATTAAAACCAATATTTGCTCAATTTATTCAAAATTTACACACGTTAGCACCTGGTAGCACTGCTCCTAATGCTTTAACAACTGTAAGTTATGCTTTTGGTGGAGATGTTATTAGTGTTGGATCAAAAATCGCTATGATGCCTATTAGTTTAGGAACAGCTGATTTCTTAGTTCATCATATTCATGCATTTACTATTCATGTTACTGTTTTAATCTTATTAAAAGGTGTTCTTTACTCAAGAAATTCCCGCTTAATTCCAGATAAAGCAAATCTAGGGTTTAGATTCCCTTGTGATGGTCCAGGACGTGGTGGTACTTGTCAAGTTTCTGCATGGGACCATGTATTCCTTGGATTATTCTGGATGTATAACTCAATCTCGATCGTTATTTTCCATTTTAGTTGGAAAATGCAATCAGATGTTTGGGGTACAGTATCACCTACAGGAGCGGTATCACATATTACAGGTGGTAATTTTGCGCAAAGTTCTATTACAATTAATGGTTGGCTAAGAGATTTCTTATGGTCACAAGCAGCACAAGTGGTACAATCTTATGGATCATCACTTTCTGCATATGGTTTAATATTCTTAGGGGCTCACTTTATTTGGGCATTCAGTTTAATGTTCCTATTTAGTGGACGAGGATACTGGCAAGAGCTTATTGAATCAATTGTTTGGGCTCATAATAAATTAAAAGTTGCGCCATCAATTCAACCACGTGCTTTAAGTATTACTCAAGGTCGTGCTGTCGGAGTTGCGCACTATTTACTAGGTGGTATTGGTACAACTTGGGCATTCTTCTTAGCAAGAATCATTTCGGTAGGCTAATCTAGAAAAGGAGAAAAATACATGGTATATAAATTTCCAAAGTTTAGTAAAGCACTAGCTGAAGATCCCTCAACAAGACGTATTTGGTATGGTATTGCTACCGCCCATGACTTTGAAAGTCATGATGCGATGACAGAGTCAAAACTATATCAAAAAATATTTGCATCACATTTCGGTCATATTGCCATCATTTTCTTATGGACAGCAGGAAACTTATTCCATGTTGCTTGGCAAGGTAACTTTGAATCATGGATTCTTAATCCACTTAAAGTTCGACCAATTGCACATGCAATTTGGGATCCTCATTTTGGACAAGCTGCTTACAAAGCTTTCTTAAAAACTTCAAGCCCTGCTAACTTAGCATTATCAGGTGTTTATGAATGGTGGTACACTATTGGTATGAGAACTAACAATGACCTTTATCAAGGATCATTTTTCTTAATCTTATTATCAAGTTTATTACTATTTGCTGGTTGGTTACATCTACAACCTTCTTTTAGACCAAGCTTAGATTGGTTTAAAGCAAATGAGTATAGATTAAATCACCACTTATCTGGATTATTTGGTGTTAGTTCACTAGCTTGGACTGGTCACTTAGTTCATGTAGCAATTCCTGAATCAAGAGGTATACATGTTGGCTGGGATAATTTCTTAACAGTTTTACCACACCCAGAAGGTTTAACACCTTTCTTTTCTGGTAATTGGAAAGCATACGCTCAAAACCCAGATACCGCTTCGCATATTTTTGGTTCTGGGGAAGGTTCTGGTACAGCAATTCTAACATTCCTTGGTGGTTTCCATCCTCAAACAAAATCATTATGGCTAACTGATATGGCTCATCACCATTTAGCAATTGCTGTTCTATTTATTGTTGCAGGACACATGTATAGGACTAATTGGTTAATAGGTCATCAAATGAAATTAATTTTAGAGGCTCATCGTCCCCCGGGAGGTAGACTTGGAATTGGTCACATTGGGCTTTATGAAACTATTACAAACTCTTTACATTTCCAATTAGGTTTAGCACTTGCTGCATTAGGTGTTGCAACATCTTTAACTGCACAACATATGTATGCTTTACCTCCTTATGCATTCTTAGCTTCTAATTTCCCAACTCAAGCTGCTTTATATACACATCATCAATATATTGCAGGTTTTCTTATGGTTGGTGCGTTTGCACATGGAGCGATCTTCTTTGTCAGAGATTATGATCCAGCGGTAAACACAAGAAATGGCGAGAAAAATGTACTTGCTAGAATGTTAGAACACAAAGAAGCTATTATTTCTCACTTAAGTTGGGTAAGTTTATTCTTAGGTTTCCACACTTTAGGAATTTATGTACACAATGACGTAGTAGTAGCTTTTGGTCAACCAGAAAAACAAATTCTTGTTGAACCTTTATTTGCAGAATGGATTCAAGCAGCATCAGGGAAAACATTATATAACTTTGATTTATTATTAGCTTCAAGTAATAGTCCGGCTAGTGTAGCGAGTAGTCAACTTTGGTTACCAGGGTGGTTGAGTGCAATTAATGACGGTAAAAACTCATTATTCTTACCAATTGGTCCTGGCGATTTCCTAGTTCATCATGCTATTGCTTTAGGTCTTCATACAACAACATTAATTCTTGTAAAAGGTGCATTAGATGCACGTGGATCAAAGTTAATGCCCGATAAAAAAGATTTTGGTTATAGTTTCCCTTGTGATGGACCAGGACGTGGTGGTACTTGTGATATTTCTGCTTGGGATGCTTTCTATCTTGCTATGTTCTGGATGTTAAACACAATTGGGTGGGTTACATTCTATTGGCATTGGAAACATTTAACTTTATGGCAAGGTAACCAGGTTCAATTTAATGAATCTTCAAACTATATTATGGGTTGGTTAAGAGATTATTTATGGCTTAATTCATCTCCATTAATTAATGGTTATAATCCATTTGGTATGAATTCTCTTTCAGTATGGGCTTGGATGTTCTTGTTTGGTCATTTAGTATGGGCAACAGGTTTCATGTTCCTAATTTCTTGGAGAGGTTACTGGCAGGAATTGATTGAAACTATCGTTTGGGCTCATGAACGTACACCGTTAGCAAACCTTGTACGTTGGAAAGACAAACCGGTAGCATTATCGATTGTTCAAGCGAGACTTGTTGGTTTAGCTCATTTCACTATTGGTTATGTACTAACTTATGCAGCTTTTGTTATTGCTTCAACAATAGGTAAATTAGGTTATTAAATTAAGTCAGGGAACTTTAAAAGTTCCCTGACTTAATTTTTAAATATTTATAATTTAAACTAAGGTTATATTCATATGGCTAAAGCAAGTGTCATTAAAAGACAACTTCGACGTGAAAATTTAGTACGTCGTTATTCTGAGCTTAGACAACAATTAAAAAACGAGTTAAAAAAAGAGAGCTCTTTTAGAGCAAAGATGGAATTAGATATAAAATTACAGAAATTACCTAAAGATAGTTCTAAGGTACGTTTAAAAAATCGTTGTTGGAAAACTGGTCGAGGAAAATCTGTTTTTCGTGATTTTGGTCTTTGTAGAAATGTAGTTCGTGAAATGGCAAATCAGGGTCTTTTACCTGGTGTAGTTAAATCTAGCTGGTAAAAAATAAAAATACAGCACTCCTACAGGGAAATCATTTAATCCCTGGGAGGCTGATATAATATTGGACTTAAGCTTGGCCTCGTCTGTACTGAAAATAAGCAGATACAAAAAGACCTATTAAGGTAACAACAATCAATCCTAAAACAATTCCAAATAATAGAGGTTCAATCATAATATAGCTTTGTGCATATTTTCAAGAATTCTTTACAACCTTTGGTTTAAAGTTATCTAAATCCTACTGCTGCTTGCCATACAAATGCTAATAGTAAAAATAAAACTGGAATTACCGGTAAAATATCAACTATTGGGCTAAAAATGGCAAATACATCTGGTAGTTTCGCAAGAATAATTTCGGGCATGGCGAAGAACCTTGTTATTCGACTACAAAGGATTTTGTTTTAACGAGTAAAATTTTTAGTATGAATTTTTTAGAGATTTTTCTAAAAATTAAATTTATTAACTAAACCTGAAAATAGGTTTTTATTTTTTTAATCTAATTTTGGGCAGGGTTTATACTCTTTTAATAAATATTCTGCTTTTTTAACCATATATACTTATATGATTAGCACTACAACATTAGTTATTATACACTACTTTCGAGGACTTAGGAGGAATATCTATGGTTAGTCTTGTCCAATCACTTACTTTATTATTTGTAATTTGTTCTCTTCTTGTTATTATTTTAATCCCAATTCTGCTTGCTACAAGCGATGAATCAGGAAATACGAAAGGGGCAATTTCAGGCTTAGCTACATTTTGGGGAAGTTTACTTATAGCAACAAGTATTGCAAATTCTTTCTTATAATTTCAAGCTAGTGAAGGGAATTGAACCCCCAACCTACTGATTACAAATCAGTTGCTCTACCAATTGAGCTACACCAGCAAACACCACCTTCGTATAATAATATTATATAGAGGTGGTATAATAGTACAAGTATTTCAATTTTTGTTTGTTAATCTGCGGATGGAGAGACTCGAACTCTCATGGAATTACCCACTGGATTCTAAGTCCAGCGCGGCTACCAATTTCGCCACATCCGCTCAACACAAATTGGAATTGAACCTTTGTTTACCACTTTATTTAATAAATTTTAAGTGCCACTGATTTATTATGTTAAAAATCTGTGAATTTAGCTAGCTAAAAATTAATATTAATAAAATTTTTGTTATTTTAATAATAAATTAACATATAATTGAATATAACATAACAAAGAGAAAGGCTTTTAAAGATATGTCTCATTCAATCACTCTTTTTAATGAGTTAAACTTAACTAACAAGCTTCTTATTTTAGTAAATTACTCGAATCAAATTAATACAAAAATCCGTGTTAGAAAATCTGAAATTTTAACAAAAAGCAATGATAACTCTGGATATAAGTTAAGTAAAGACAATACTTTAACTTTTATGGAAAACCATCTTAGACTCTCTAAGGGTAAAGAAAAAAGACAATTGTTAAACCAATTTCTTCAGGAAATAAAACAAGTTGATATTAAGTCGAAGATAAATATTAAAGAGTTACAAAAGTCAAAAAATATTAATCAGTCAAGAATATTAACAACAAAACTAACACAAGTAAATATTTAACTGAATTTTTTCAGAATCGAAAAATAAACTTTTGATTCTGAAAAAAACAAGCAATTATTAAAAAAAAAATGATAATAAATTATAAGCGTTGTTAAAAATTAGAAGTAGCGTCTTTAGTTCAGTTGGTAGAACGTAGGTCTCCAAAACCTAATGTCGAGGGTTCAAGTCCTTCAAGGCGTGCGTTGTATTTTAGTATTTTAAAGATTTCGTAAGTAAGAACACTATTTACAGCCCAAATATTATTTGCTATTATCCAAGTAAAGAAATAGATTTTTAATTGATTAACAAAATTAAAAAACACGAATTTTAGAACGAACTCTTAAAACTTGCATAAAAAATGCCAAAAAAAATTGTAGCAGTTATCAAACTTGCATTAAAAGCCGGTAAGGCAACCCCGGCACCTCCTGTAGGACCCGCTTTAGGGCAACATGGTGTCAATATCGCACTATTTTGTAAAGATTATAATGCACGCACTGCGGATAAAGGGGATTTAGTTATTCCTGTAGAAATATCTGTATTTGAGGACAGAAGTTTTTCATTTATTTTAAAAACACCTCCTGCATCTGTTTTATTAAAAGTTAACTTACAAATAAAAAAGGGATCTGCTAAACCTGATAAAGTTAAAGTTGGTTCTATCAGCAGACAAGGCCTGGAAGAAATTGCTCGTATAAAATTACCAGATCTAAATACAGACAATATTGATGCAGCAATAAGAATAATAGAAGGTCCAGCTAAGAATATGGGTATTACAATCCAAGATTCTTAAGGAGAAAAATTATATGCAACGCACATCAAAAAGATTTAAAGAAGTTAAAAGTTTAGTTGAACCTAAACAATATACACTAGAAGAAGCGATTAATTTATTAAAACAAACATCTACAGCAAAGTTTGTTGAATCAAGTGAAGTACATTTTTGTTTAAATTTAAATCCCAAATATGCTGATCAACAATTGCGTGCAACTGTCGCTTTACCTCATGGTACAGGACGTAACATACGAGTTGTTGCTATTACAAGTTCAGATAGCTCCCTAAAAGCAAATGAAATTGGGGCTGAACGAATTGGTTCAGAAGATTTAATTGAAGCAATTAATACAGGATATACTGATTTTGATGTTTTAATTGCTGAACCTGACATGATGCCTAAAATTGCAAAATTAGGGCGTGTTTTAGGACCTAAAGGACTAATGCCATCACCCAAAGCTGGTACAGTAACTAAAGATATTGTTGGTGCAATTCAAGAATTTAAAAGAGGCAAACTAGAATACCGTGTTGATAAAACGGGTATTGTTCATATTAACTTTGGTAAAGTGGATTTTCCAATTATTCAGTTACAAGAAAACTTTTCAACCGTTTTTAAATCTATAATGCAAAACAAACCTACGGGTGTAAAAGGAAAATACTTAAAAAAACTTTACATTTGCAGCACAATGGGACCGTCAATTGAATTAGATTATTCAATACTATAAGAAATTAAACCTTTATTGAACGCTTATTTCATTCAAAAGTATAAATAAAAAAATATATGTCTACAAAAACAGAACAAATTTTAGAAGATTTAAAAGGTCTAACACTTATCGAAGTATCTGATTTAGTTGAAAAATTAGAGGAAACTTTTGGTATTGATGCTTCACAAGTTTCAGCTGGTGTTGTTATGGCGGGCGCTCCTGCAGCAGCAGCTCCTACTGAAGAAACAAAAACAGAATTTGATGTAATTTTGGCTGAAGCTCCACCTGCAGATAAAAAATTAGGCGTATTAAAAATTGTAAGAACGCTTACAGGATTAGGATTAAAAGAAGCTAAAGATTTAGTTGAATCTGCACCAAAAACAATCAAAGAAAAAGTATCAAAAGCGGAAGCTGATACTATGAAAAAAGAATTAGAAGAAGCGGGCGGTAAAATTACATTAAAATAAAAAATATTATTTACGTTTATAGTAGCTAGTTACTAGCTACTATAAACGTAAATTATCACTTTAAAACAATTTTTTAGAATAATCCTAAAGTGATTGCTTTATTAATAGGTAAACAAGCACCAATACCTAACCAAATTGCAACAACAGTACCAAGTAAGAATACTGCCATAGCAATAGGTCTACGGAATGGGTTTTGGAAATTATTAATGTTTTCAATAAATGGAACTGTAAGTAACCCTGCTGGTACAGATGCCATTGATAATACTCCTAATAATTTATTAGGTAAAACACGTAATAAATTAAATGTAGGGAAGAAATACCATTCAGGAAGAATCTCTAATGGAGTTGCAAATGGATCTGCTTTTTCACCTAAAGCTGAAGGTTCTAATATTGATAAACCAATTACAAGTGCGAATGTACCCAGAATAACTACTGGGAATATGTATAAAAGATCGTTTGGCCAAGCTGGTTCACCATAATAGTTATGGCCCATACCTTTTGCTAATTTGGCACGTAGAACCGGATTAGTTAAATCAGGTTTTTTTATAACTGACATAAATTTTTCTCCTTTCAGTAAATTTTAAAACTTTTTAAAGTGGACCAGAAATACCTTGTTTACGAATCATTAAGAAATGCATTAACATTAACACAGCTGCTATTAAAGGTAACACAAATGTATGTAAACTATAGAATCTTGTTAGAGTACCTTGACCAACACTTACACCACCTCTTAAAAGTTCTACTAAAGGAGATCCAATAACAGGGATTGCTTCAGGTACACCTGTTACAATTTTACAAGCCCAATAACCTACTTGGTCCCATGGTAAAGAGTATCCTGTTACACCAAAAGATACTGTTACAACAGATAATAATACACCTGTAGTCCATGTTAATTCTCTTGGCTTTTTGAAACCACCTGTTAAGTATACACGGAAGACATGAAGAACCATCATCATTACCATCATACTTGCAGACCATCTATGAATTGATCGTATTAACCAACCAAAATTCACATCTGTCATTAAATATTCAACTGATGCAAATGCTTCTGTAACAGTTGGTCTATAATAAAATGTCATAGCAAACCCTGTTGCTACTTGAACAAGAAAACATGTTAATACAATTCCACCAAAGCAATAAAATATATTAACATGTGGTGGAACATATTTGCTAGTAATATCATCAGCTATGGCTTGAATTTCTAATCTTTCTTCAAACCAGTCGTAAACTTTTCCCATAAAATTAATTTAATAATCTACTACACAATTAAACCGAAATAAAAAAAAACAAAAATTTTTATGCAAAATTTTTCCAAATAAATAATGTAAAGGTTTTAGAATCTCTACTAGTTTCATTTGACTTTTTGCTTAATTCTGAAACGTTAAATATAGCATTATTATCCTTGTAACCAAGTTTTGTCATAGGAATTATTCTTAATCCTTTAAGAAACAAAGTGCTTAAAATTAGATCGTAAGGGGTAATGTTAATTAAACTTTTATATGTAAAAATATTTGTTTGACCCATTACACGTGATGCTAATCTAAAACATGCACGATTTACAATATTTTTTATACTTCTTGCATTTGCAAAAAGAGGAAGTTGACGTCTTAAATCTAAATATTTTATAAATACTTCCTCTGCATAAAAACTCATTTGATATTGTCTTTCTTCAAAAAGTAATTTTGCAATTGTTAAAAGCTCTTCACGCGTATAGTCAGGAAAATCAATATGATGTGCTACACGAGAAGATAAACCAGGGTTTGAACGATAGAAGAGTTTCATAGGTTCACTATAACCTGCGAAGATTAAAACAATATCAGTACGATTGTTTTCCATTACTTGGAGGATCATTTCAATTGCTTCACCACCATAATCTTTTTCATTATTGGGTTTATACAGATAATAAGCTTCGTCAATTAATAAAACACCACCCATTGCTTTTTCTAAAACATCTTTTGTTTTGGGAGCTGTTTGGCCTACAAATTGAGCTACAAGATCATCACGACTAACTACTACGAGTTGTCCACGAGACAAATACCCCAGGTTTTGTAATAATTCAGCCATTCTGGAAGCAACAGTACTTTTTCCTGTTCCAGGACTACCTGTGAATGACATATGTAGTCCCGGATAGTATTTGCTTAACCCAAAATCTTGGCGAATTTTATCCATAAAAAGAATAGCTGTAATTTCAGTAATTCTTTTTTTAACGGATTGTAAACCAATAAGATCATCATCTAATTTCTGTAGGCTGTCATTAATCTTATAAGTTTTTCTCAATTCTTGAATATCAATATTTTTAGAATCCATTTGAAAATTCACAAATTATTTGTAATGTTTTTCGAAATTTATGATGTTTAAATAAATTTCTTAATAAATTTTAGTTAAACAAAAGATAACAGCTTTTTTGCCAAATAAATTATAAGCTCAGCTAGTTTTTAGTAAACTATATATAAACAAACGGCTTTGTAGCTCAGTGGTTAGAGCAGGGGACTCATAAGCCCAAGGTCGCAGGTTCAAGTCCCGCCAAAGCCAAAGTAAAAATAATAAATGGAGAGATGGCTGAGTGGTCGAAAGCGGCAGATTGCTAATCTGTTGTACAAAATTAATTGTACCGAGGGTTCGAATCCCTTTCTCTCCTAAGGCTATTTATATATTGCCTATAAAGTGCTATAACAGACGTAATTCAACTAAGGGGTTGTAGCTTAATTGGTTAGAGTACCGCCCTGTCACGGCGGAAGTTGCGGGTTCGAGTCCCGTCAATCCCGATCACTCTATTTATATATTAGACTTCTTTAAGATATAAATCGTTTGACCGATTTATATCTTTATTCTGATTTTTTTACTTATTTTCAGTAGCTAATAAATTAACAACAGATATTAATTTATCACTTTTTTCAACTTTAATTGAAGCTTCGTCCATAACATCCTCAAGAATTTTTTCTTCATCTTCTTGCGATCTTATAGATTTTATTTTTTCAATATATTTTTCAGTATTTAATAGGCCTTCCATTTCTTCTCTAATTAGTTCTACAACAGGAGAGTTTTGTCTTAATTTACTAGAAGGTAAGATTAAACGTATTGGTTTTGCTTCAGCTAATAAACTTCTTATTTCGTAACCCTCTAGAGTTTCTTTTTGAATTATTTTATTAACGAGTTTATCTAATAAAATACGATTTTCTTGAATAATTGATAATGCTTCGTTATAAGCATGTTCAATATGAAGTCTAACCATTGTGTCAATCAATGTTGTTAATTCTTCAGAATAGCCCTGACTTGATCCGCGCATCATTGCATCTCGTGGTTGTTGATCTTCTAATGCGACTGGACCTAAAGGTGACATACCATATTCCGTAACAATTTGCCTTGCTAAAAAAGTTGCACGCTGAATGTCGTCTACACCTACCGTTGTTACTTCTGCTTTACCAAATACAACTTCTTCTGCCGCTCTCCCTGCTAAAAGAGAAACTAAACGTGTTAATAGTTGATTTCGAGAATACATTGTTTCTTCACTTGGTACATATGTTGTCGAAGATTTTGTACGACCACGTGGTATTAAAGAAACCATTTCAACAGGATCATGATACTCTAATAAAGAAGCTGTTAATGCATGTCCTACTTCATGATAAGCTAATATACGTTTGTAACGATTTTCTTCCATGGGTGGTTTAGGAATACCGCCTGTTACTTTGTCAAGAGCTTCATTTAGTCGTTTGATAGTTATAGATTTCTCATTGTATCTAGCAGTAAGAATTGCTGCTTCATTCATTACATTTGCTAAATCAGCACCAGAAAATCCTGGGGTGCGTTTAGCTAAATTATCTAATTGAACATCTGAATCTATTTTTTTGTCTTTAGCATGTACTTTAAGAATTGATAAACGAGCTTTTGAATCAGGGAATCCTACAACAAGTTGTCTATCAAAACGACCTGGTCTTAATAAAGCGGAATCTAAAATATCGACACGGTTTGTAGCGGCGATCACGATAACACCATTGTTAGTTTCAAATCCGTCCATTTCTGTTAAAAGCTGATTTAAAGTTTGTTCTCGTTCGTCATTACCACCGCCAACTCCCGAACCTCTCTGTCTACCAACTGCATCAATTTCATCAATGAAGATAATACAAGGTGTTTTTGCTTTAGCTCGTTTGAAAAGATCACGAATTCTTGATGCCCCTATACCAACAAATAACTCTACAAATTCGGATGCAGAGCAACTAAAGAAGGGAACTTTTGCCTCACCTGCAATAGCCTTCGCTAATAAAGTTTTACCCGTTCCTGGAGGGCCTGATAATAAGACTCCTTTTGGAATTTTAGCACCAACACGAGTGTAACGTTCAGGTTTCTTTAAAAAAGTAACAATTTCTTGAAATTCTTCTTTAACTTCATCAATACCAGCAACATCATCAAATGTAACACCTGTAACAGGTACACTATCATATCTTGCTTTAGTTTGGAAAAATTGTCTGAAACCAAATGGATTGAATGGATTATTTCCTCCTCCCCCCGAAGGATTACGACCTGATTTATTTGAGCTATCTGAAGCTCTATTAAATAAGAAATAGCCACCTAATAGAAGACCAAATAAAATTGAGATTGTAACAAAGTTTACAGAAAAAAATTCAAAGGGCTTTGTTGATTGTTCTATTGCATGAACATCAAAATTTATGCCAGAATCTTTAAGTTTACGTATAAGTTTAATATCTTTATTAGGAACATTAACACCTATACGTTGAGAGCGATAACCTGATTCCGGTGTCGATGCTTCAACAACTGCAAATTTCGAATTGTTATAAAAGTCAACACGCTTTACCCACCCGTTTTCAATATACTCTAAAAATCTTCCATATGTAATTATGGAATTTGGAGCAGTAGCCGTTTCACTTACTGCATCTACAGCAACAAGTGTTTCTGTGCCACTTGCAAATAATCCAATCATAAAATCCTCCTACGAAATAATCTATTTTTAAGTGTTATTTAAAATAACTTTACTTTCTTCTCTAATATTATATACTCCTTTTTCAATCACGACTAGCTCTTAAAATAAATATTTTAAAAAAATTTTAAGTATTCTGCCTTTTTTTAAAAATATTATTTAATATAGTAGAGACTTAAAAACCAGGGGAAAAATTTCAAATGATTCAAAAAGGCTCAACAGTTAGAATTTTGCGCAAAGAATCTTATTGGTATAATGAATCAGGAACTGTAGTAGTTGTTGATCAAGGTAAATTACGTTATCCTGTTTTAGTTAGATTTACAAAAGTAAATTATGCTGGAACAAATACAAACAACTTTGGATTAAATGAAGTTGAAGAAGTTGTTATAAAAAAATCATCTTAAATAATTTTATTTTGGTCATGGAATTATCTTCCATGACCTATAAACTTTGGAAAAGATTCAAAATTTATTTAAAAGTAATCAAATTTTATCGAGATAAATTACCCCAATCTACATCTACATCATTTAAAATAAGTGATGAGTTATAGATCTGAAGAATAATCAATAAAAATACAAGGAATAAAGCCATTACAAAGCCCATGATTGGTGTACTACCCCAACCAGGTCCAACCTTTCCATATTCGGAATTAAGAGGTCGTAAAATTGCTCCTAGCTTGGTTTTAAAAGTCATTAGTTATTTCTCCTTTTAGACTTACAAACAAAAGAATCGAATATTTCAAAATGAATTACTCGATTGAAGACAAGTTATAATATATTTAGGAAAACTTAAGGAACCAAGATTTACTCTATAATAAAGTAGCAAATCTTGGTTCCTTAAGTTGAACTATATTTATAAAGAACAAGTAAATAAAAATGAATACAAATATCACATTGGATAATGTAGATTCCGCCTTGCTCTTAGTTACATTCTTAGAATGTTTACTGCTTGGTATAGTCGTTTATGCAATTTATGTATCTTTTGGTCCACCAGCTCAAGAGCTTCGTGATCCTTTTGAAGAACACGAAGATTAAACTTTAGAACAACGTATCATAGCACAATTGTGCTATGATACGTTTATTTAGTAATAATACGAGGTGGTTCACGAAAGAAAACTGCAAAAAAGATAACCATTAAAGTTCCTATAAGTAAAAACGTGTAAACTAATGCTTCCATTTTTTATTTCCTATTTAAATAAAACCTTGTCTTCTTGTACTTTCGTCACCTAATTTTTGAAGTACACCAAATTCTATTTGATCAGTAATACTTGCATCAATACCAGTGAATACATCACGATAAAGTGTTCTTGCCCCATGCCAAAGATGACCTAGGAAGAATATAAGAGCAAAATTAGCATGACCGAATGTATACCATCCTCTTGGACTACTTCTGAATACACCATCAGATTCTAAACTAGTTCTATCGAACTCAAATACTTCTCCAAGTTGAGCTTTACGAGCATATTTTTTAACAGTAGGCGCATCTTTAAATGTTTGACCATTAAGTTTACCACCGTAAAAATTCACGTTTACACCAACTTGCTCAATACTATATTTAGATTCAGCACGACGGAATGGAATATCCGCACGTATAATCCCATCTTTATCTAATAAAAGAACTGGGAATGTTTCAAAAAAGGCTGGCATACGACGTACAGTTAATTCTCTACCTTCACGATCTGTGAAAATAGGATGACCTAACCAAGCTTCTGCAATACCATCACCTTTGTTCATTGGACCAGCACGGAATAAACCACCCTTAGCAGGATTGTTTCCAATGTAATCGTAAAACGCAAGTTTATCAGGTATACGAGCCCAAGCTTGTGACTTTGATAATCCTTCAGCCACTGAATTTTCAACACGTCTTTCAATTTCCTGTTGGAAATAGCCGCTATCCCATTGATAACGTGTAGGACCAAAAAGTTCAATTGGTGTAGTTGCTGAACCATACCACATTGTTCCGGATGTAACAAATGCAGCAAAGAATACCGCAGCGATACTACTAGATAACACTGTTTCGATATTACCCATTCGTAATCCACGATATAAACGTTGAGGTGGTCTTACAATAATATGGAAGAAACCTGCAAGGATACCAATTGTTCCTGCCGCGATATGATGTGCTGCAACACCACCTGGGTTAAATGGGTTAAACCCGTCAGGACCCCAAGAAGGTGCAACACCTTGCACTTTTCCTGTTAAACCATAAGCATCTGACAACCAGATACCAGGTCCAAAGAAACCTGTTACATGGAATGCACCAAATCCTAAGCAAAGAATGCCTGATAAGAATAGATGAATACCAAATACTTTAGGTAAATCTAATGAGATTTCATCTGATCGTTGGATATTGAAAATATCTAAATCCCAATATACCCAATGCCAAATTGCAGCAAGGAATAATAAACCAGAAAGTACAATATGTGTTAATGCAACACCTTCATAACTCCATAGTCCAGGATTTAATCCACTTTCACCAGTAACACTCCAACCAGCCCAAGAATCAGTTACACCTAATCTTGTCATGAAAGGCATAACAAACATACCTTGTCTCCACATAGGATTCAAGATAGGATCTGATGGATCAAAAATTGCAAGTTCGTATAAAGCCATTGAACCAGCCCATCCTGATACTAAAGCAGTATGCATAATATGAACTGCTAATAATCTTCCAGGATCATTTAATACTACGGTATGGACACGATACCAAGGTAATGCCATTCTTTTCGCCTCCGTTTACATGGTTTGACTTTCTTGAGAAAGAAATAGATAATTTTGTTATCTGTTTCTTTTTTATTGTTTATTAAAAAAAAAAATAGACTTATTTAATTATAATTGTGATCAATTAAAAACTGACTAATTGTACAAAAGTCTTTACTAAATTCTAAAACTTTGTATAATCAAAAACGAAACCCGATCTAAGGATCAAGAATTTTAGAAAAAATTATAAGAAAAGAGAATTATAAATGGCAACAACATATAAAGTAAAACTTATTTATCCTACTGATGCTGAAGATGCTAACCGTTTCATCGACTGTGATGATGACGAATATATTTTAGACGCTGCTGAAGAAAATGGATTTGAACTACCTTATTCTTGTAGATCAGGTTCTTGTTCAACTTGTGCTGGCCGCGTTGTAGGTGGTACTATTGACCAATCTGAGCAATCTTTCTTAGAAGATGATCAAGTTGCAGAAGGATTCGTATTAACTTGCGTAGCATACCCTGCATCTGATTGCCAAATTTTAACAAATCAAGAAGACGAACTTTATTAAGTTTTAGTATTTAAACTTGAAATTTAACAATGAGATAAAGTTAAGGTTTTCTTAACTTTATCTCATTGATTTTTTAATTTATTTGATTGAAAAAGATAGAAATATCTACACCAGGAGGAAATGAAATAGCACTTAAAAGATTAATATAGTTCTTTTTAGGTACTTTGATATCAAATATCCATTTGTGTCTTCTGATCTCAAATTGTTCTTGAGAAGCTTTATCAATATGAGGAGATCTTAATAATGAGTAGTAACGTTTTTTTACCGGTAGACGTACAGGACCTTTAACTAAAGTTTGGCCACTATAAATTTCATCTAATCTTTTTAACTCTTCTTCTAATAGTAAACTACTTATTCTTAGTACTCTTGAATTATAAGCTTTTAATCGAATACGAAAACTGATTTCTCCATTTTTCGTCATATTATATTTTAGCCTTTTTATTAAGAATAATTTTGTCTATTCTAAGATTTTTGATACAACACCTGCACCAATTGTACGGCCACCTTCACGAATAGCAAAACGCATTCCGGCTTCAATAGCAATAGGTGAAATTAATTCTGCTGTCATTTTAATACGGTCACCCGGAATTACCATTTCTGCGGCAGCTCCATCATCGGCAGTAAATCCTGTAATATTACCTGTCACATCTGTTGTTCTCACATAAAATTGAGGTCTATAACCTGGTAAAAATGGAGTATGACGACCACCTTCTTCTTTTTTTAGAATATAAACCTCAGCTTCAAAACGCTTGTGTGGTTTGATAGTACCAGGTTTAGCTAAAACCATTCCTCTTTGAATATCGCCTTTTTGGACACCACGTAATAAAATACCAATATTATCCCCAGCAAACCCTTCATCAAGTGTTTTTTGGAACATTTCTAAACCAGTCACAGTTGTTGTTTTTGTTTCTACAATACCAATGATTTCGATTGTTTCACCAACTTTAACTGTACCACGTTCAATTCTTCCTGTTGCAACTGTACCACGCCCTGTAATTGAGAACACATCCTCAACGGCCATTAAAAATGTTTTATCAACATCACGTACTGGTGTTGGGATATAGCTATCTACAGCATCCATTAGGTCAAAAATTTTATCTACCCATTGGTTTTCACCACGTTTTGTTACAGTTGCATTTGTTACCGCTTCTAAAGCTAATAAAGCTGAACCTGAAACAAAAGGTATTTCCTCACCTGGGAAATCATAATTTGATAATAATTCACGAACTTCTAATTCTACTAATTCAAGAAGTTCATCATCATCTACTTGATCCGCTTTATTTAAGAATACAACAACATGAGGTACACCAACTTGTTTTGCTAGAAGTATATGTTCACGCGTTTGAGGCATTGGTCCATCAGCGGCTGATACAACTAAAATTGCACCATCCATTTGAGCAGCACCTGTAATCATGTTTTTCACATAATCTGCGTGACCGGGACAATCAACGTGTGCATAATGACGTGACTCAGTTTCATATTCTACATGCGCAGTGTTAATTGTAATACCACGTGCTTTTTCTTCTGGAGCTGCGTCAATCTCATCGTATTTTCTAGCTTTTGCATTTCCTAAAAGCGAAAGAGTACTTGTAATTGCAGCTGTTAATGTTGTTTTACCATGGTCAACATGACCAATAGTACCAATATTTACATGAGGTTTTGTACGTTCGAACTTTTCACGAGCCATTTTTTTTTTCCTTTCTTGTTTTAGTTAAATTGTAATTGAATCAATTTAATAATTAAATTCTATTTTCTACTTTTTAGTTTTAAAAAAACTGAATGCTTTATTTGCTTCAGCCATTTTGTGAACTTCTTCGCGTCTACGAATAGAATTTCCTATTCCTTTTGAAGCATCCATTAATTCACGAGCTAGCTTAAATGACATATTTTTGCCAGATCTGTCACGTGAAAACTTTAAGATCCATTTTAAAGCTAAATTTGTAGCTCTAAGTCTTTTTACTTCAATTGGAACCTGATATGTAGCCCCACCAATTCTTTTTGGTTTTAATTCTACTATAGGGCTTACATTTTGAACAGCTTTTTCTAAAGTCACCAGACCTTCAACACTTGTTTTTTGTTTAACATAGTCTAAAGCCCTATAAACAATTCGCTCTGCTAATTGTTTTTTACCACTTTTTAGTACACGTAAACTTAACAAGCTTACAAGATAACTATTATATATTGGATCTGGGCCAGGTAGACGTTTTTTAATTCTTTTTCGTCTTGACATTTTAATTATTTCCTAGATTTACTTTTTCTTAGCTTTGCGAGCACCATATTTTGAACGTCCCTGCATTCTTTTAGTAACACCAACTGTATCTAGTGCCCCACGAACAACTCTGTAACGAACCCCAGGTAAATCCTTTACACGACCACCTCTAATAAGAACAACTGAATGTTCTTGTAAGTTATGGCCTTCACCAGGAATATGAGCTGTAACCTCAAATCCAGATGTAAGTCTAATTCTGGCTACTTTTCGCATTGCTGAATTTGGTTTTTTTGGTGTAACAATATAAACTCTTGTACACACGCCGCGTCTTTGAGGACACGCTTTTAAAGCAGCTGCCTTACTTTTCTTTTTAAGGGTTGTGCGCTCATTTCTAATTAATTGTTGAACCGTTGGCATAATTTATATATTACTCTCCTCTGATTCCATATTATATTTTTTTAAGAATCGTTCAACACGACCTTCAGTATCGATAATTTTTTGCGAACCTGTAAAGAAAGGGTGATTTCCTGACCATATATCCACATGTAATTCAGGTTTTGTGGATGATATCGTCATAATTTCTTTACCATCACAGTAAACTTTAGTCTTCTCAAACCAACTTGGATGAATATTTTTTTTTGGCATATTAATTAACGCTTAGAATATTGTGGTGCTTTACGTGCCTTTTTCAGGCCATATTTTTTACGCTCTTTTATCCTTGTATCACGAGTTAGTAATCCCAAATTTCTAAGTTTAACTCTTTTATCAGAATCAAGACTTGAAATTGCTTTTGCTACTGCTAATCTAATGGCTTGAGTTTGGCCTTGTAGCCCACCCCCAGAAACATCAATAATAATATTATATGCTTTATTAGATTGGAAAATTTCAAGTGCAGTTCTACAAATTCCTAACCCATTTGCCACAGAATGGAAATATTCAATTCCAGATTTCTGATTAATTACAATTTCTCCTGTTCCGGAAATAATTTTAACAAGTGCGGAAGCACTTTTTCGACGGCCTACACCGGTAGCAAGTATACTATTTTTTTCAAATGTTATCATAGTTTGAATTATTATTTACTGAAGATAACTTCTTTTGGTTTTTGTGCCTTATGGGGATGTTCATTTCCAGCATAAACACGTAACCGTTTTGCTAAATCAGATTTTTCAAATCCGTTAGGTAGCATTCTTTTTACCGCTAATTCAATTACTCTATAAGGGAATCGTGCAAGTAATTCAGCTAATGACCTTGTTTTTAATTCACCCGGCTTGCCTGTATGTGTGTAATAAAACTTTTGACTAAGTTTATTTCCACTAACTTTTATTTTATCAGCATTAATAACAACGACATGTACTTTACTATCGTTACCAGGTGTATAAGTTACTTGGTTTTTACCTTGAATTAAATTTGCAATTTGTGTTGATAATCTACCAAGTGTTTGATTCTCAGCGTCGATTAGATACCAACTTCTTTCTTTGTGTTTTCCTAATGGTATATATGTATGATTCATATTAGATAGGTTTTAAAATTTTATTTTCGATCAATAGACTTAATCAATAAAATTTTAAAGTGGTAATGAATTTGGAATTAATTCCCATTTCAAATTTTTATCAAGGTTTATAGATAGACCGAATAAATTTAAAGATTTTTCTATAGATTCTAAATCGTTTTCCTTTAAACCAATTCTTTTAAATAATTCTAAAGGAATCGATGTTAGATTTTGGAGACTTACGAAACCTTCTCTTCGAAGAAATAGTTCAAGATTAATAGGTAAATTCAAATGTTTTAAATCTAGTTTTTTTAGTACTTCAATAGTATATGAATCTACTAAATTATCTCTAATTTTTTGTGTTAAAATAAATTGAGAACTCATTTCTAATGATAATAAAAGATTTTTTTCACTAGCATAAACATGTGGAAGTGGCTCTAAAATAGTCAATGTTTCTCGTAATTCAAGGACAGCAAGTTCAATTGCTGCCGCAGGTTCTATATCTCCTCTACTAATTACAACAAATCTTAAAAATTCTTCAGTGTTAGTAACACCACGCTTAATTAATTCTTCATATTCTGATACAGATGAATTTGTTGTTTGAATAACTTCAAACCCACAAGATTGAATTGAAGAGTAAATTGGATCTACAACAATTATATCCAGTGGTAATTTCTGAGGAGGATTCAATTTAATTTTACTATCTTTTAAGTTAGTTTTAATAATATCTGAACGCGCATTTTTTAAAGTTTTTAAATTATTTAAATTCGTTAATAGTTTTTTAGATTTTTCAGCTGATGAATCAAATTCACTATTTTGTTTTTTTAAATTTTCAAAAAAACTATTCGTATTAGCTCCAAATATATTATTTATATCAACTTCTCTAAGTTTTAATAAATTTTTATTTGTTGTTTTAACAGGATTAATAGGATCAATATAATCTGAACCTTGATTAACTTCAGGAGAACTAATCATTAGATGTAAATCTAATGGATATGAACTATTTAAAGTACAAATATATTGATAAGGATTAACAACTTCTAATCCCTCATCTAATTGTAAGTCTTGTGCCGTAATGATTGCTGGACCAACTTTTTTTATACGTGCTATTCCTATATAGGGGAAAAAGGATGATTTTATATGTATTCTTTGAAGATTTAATGAAAGTTCAAATAAATCTTCCCGTATACTATTTCCATCATTAAAATTTCCACAAGCACTTGTAATAGCTAGTGTTTTCGAAAGTGACAATAATGTACGTCGTAAAGCGGCTCCTATAGTAGTTCCCATTGTTTTTTTAAAAGGACCTATTCGAAACTGAAATGAAATATGTCCCGTTCTTTTATCAACAGTACGCTTTTCAATTTCAATAACTAATCTCCGTTTTTCGGTTTTCATGGTTAAAATATTTTAAATTTTTAAAGTTTGTGATAATTATTATACACGTCTTCTTTTTGGAGCACGACAACCATTATGTGGAACACCAGTTTTGTCTTCAATTGAGATAATTTCTAAGCCTGTTGCATGGATACCTTTTATGGCAATTTCACGACCATTTCCAGGTCCATTTAAAATTACGCCAACTTTTTTTATACCAAGTTTTAAAGCTTTAGCACTTGCATTTTTAGCTGCCATTTGTGCTGCATATTGTGTCTTTTTACGACTACCTTTAAAACCACTACTTCCTGCAGAAGCCCAAGTAATTACATTACCTTTAGGATCCGTAATAGAAATAATTGTATTGTTAAAAGTAGAATGAATACATGCAAAGCCTAATGATAAATTTATCTTTCGCTTTCCTTTATTCAGCTTTTGGTTCATAGGGTTTTGTCCTAATTTTAGGTTAAAAATACAAGTAAGTTTAATTTTTCAAGATTTAAAGATTAAACTTACTTATTTGAAGCGTCGACTTGATTGTTTACCAGCAGTCTTCTTTCTTGTTTGAGAATTCGTTCGAGTACGTTGTCCACGAAGGGGTAAGCCCTGTATGTGGCGTCTTCCTCTATAACAATTGATTTCTATTAAACGTTTTATATTTAATGCAACTAAACGTTTTAGATCACTTTCAGTAGTATAATTTTTTTCAATACGCTCACGTAAGCTACTAACTTCAGTATCTGTTAGAGCTTTAGTTTTTGTTTCCGGATTGATATCAATGGAACTAAGAATTTCTTTTGATCGTGTTCGACCAATTCCATAGATATAAGTTAATGCAATCTCTATTGATTTAGTATCGGGTAAATCAACTCCTGCAATTCTTATCATAATTTTGTTTTACTAGTATGGAATAAATTAACCTTGTCGTTGTTTATGTTTTTTGTTTACACAAATTACTCGAATTTTACCTGCTCGTCTTATTAAACGACACTTTTCACACATTTTTTTTACGGATGGTCTTACTTTCATTTTTTAACAGTTTTTTTATAAATATTTAAAGAAGATTTAATTAAGCTTTTTTTAATCCTAAGTCAAAAAGACGGTCTTCTAAGTCAAGCATTGTACCAAATAAAATAAGCAAAGAACTTAAGTTTGATTTTAAGCCAATTGTTGGATAATAATTATCCAATATATCTGAAATTCCTACCAAAAGAGCTAGCATTAGGCCTGCTGATAAATATGTTCTTTTTAGTTCGTCTTCTAAGTAATTTTGTGTTTCTTGACCCGGAGACTTTCTAAGAATCGTCATATTCATCGTAATAAGTTCCTTAGATACTTTATCACTATCAACTTGTAACTTCGAACAATAATAACTAAATGTTATGATAAATACAAAGCGCAATAGACTTATAAAAACACCTATTAAAGTACTGTTAATACTTAAAAATGTTACTTGATTAAGTCCAGATTGAATTATTCTTAGCAAAGATTCTGCTGAGACTAAACCCATCACTGCCCCTGGGTTTATTGCGAATGGCAATAAGCTCGGTTTAGATTGTTCAGAGTAAGATTGCTTTGAGGAGAGTATTGGAAATTCTACTGTAGATTTTGAAATGAAAGTCGTAAATGCTGCTACTGCTAGAACATATAAACAAAGAATTATTCTTGGTTTATTATCTAAATTACTAGCTTCTAAAACTAACCTTATAACATCATCAATAACACTCGTAAAAGTTAAAACAACAACAGACCCACTTATTGAAAAAGACTCAGAGACCCATTCGCTAATCCAGATCAATACCAGTCCCCCCGTTATTAAAGTAGTACCTAAAATAAATTTACTCATTAAGGTATAACTATACATAACTGGTGAAAGTGTCTTAACTTGGGCAATACTTATAAGTACTGCAATGCAGGCACTAACAATTTTTACCTGTTTTTGAATTTTTTGATACTTATCAAAATCATCATCTTCAGATTTAGGTTTTACGCTATTGAATACTTGAACAAGTAAAGAGGCTTGAACCAAAGGTAAAATACCTAAGGCTAGAAAGCAGGGTCTATTTGATGTAGGTAATAACGAATAATCAATACAAGGAAGAGGTATCTTAGATAAAAAACGAAGACAGGCACCTAGAACAAATAAAGAGAATACTCTATCCTGTGCGGATTTTCTAAGCTTTTCGGCAGAGAACATATTTGCTAGCATGGTGCTAAGTTTATTCATTACTATTGACCTTTATTATTATTAATACGTCCTTCACCATTTCTTGGTTTACGACTAGTGTTAATTTCGTTTGTACTTTTAGATTGAGTTTTTATCTCTTTAACTTCGTCGTATGGTTTACGTCCTGTTAATTTTTCTAAACTTACACCTCTATTTTTAGCAGTTACAGTTATAAACCTTAAATTATTTAGTGCAACTAAAGTAGCACGTGCGTTATTAATCTTATTTTTAGATCTTAATTGTTTTGCTAAAATATTTTTTATCCCCGCTGTTTCTAAAACAGTTCGGATAGCTCCACCAGCAATAACACCAGATCCAGGAGCAGCTGGTCTTAACATTACTTGAGCAGCACCAAAGCTAGCTTCACTTTTATGTGGAATTGTCTTTGTTCGGGTCATTGCAATTTGAATACGGTTTTGAATAGCTCTAGATTGACCCTTTTTAATCGCATTTAATACCTGACTCGCTTTACCAATTCCTAGACCTACTATACCTTTTTGATTCCCAACAACTATTAAAGCACGAAAATTTAATGTCTTACCACCTTTCCCGACTTTACAGACTCTTCTAATTTCAATTACTTTGTGAGTAATACTTTTTTGGTTTTCATTCTTCATGATTTTCATATTTCCTTTTGATTCACGAAGCTACTAAAATTGTAAGCCTACTTCTCTAGCACCTTCAGCAAAGGCTTGAATCCTTCCATGATAAGGTCTAAAACGTCGGTCAAGAACTACATTTATTAAATTATGTCTAATTAATGCTTGCCCAAGTTTTTCCCCAACTAAACGGGCCGCTTTACAATTTTGACCTGTAGTAATCAAAGGTTTTATGGATGGGTCTAAAGTTGAGCATGCAAATAATGTTTTTTGATTTTGATCATCAATTACTTGCGCATATAGATGACGATTTGATCTAAAAACAGCAAGACGGGGACGTTCAGGGTTTCCTTTTATCTTTTTCATACTATTTACTAGATTTTCCTACTTTTCTTTGAATAACTTCGCCTTGGTATAGAACACCTTTACCTTTGTAAGGCTCTGGTGGTCTTTTTGACCTAATTTGTTGGGCGATTAAACCAACCTTTTCTTTGTTAACACCACTAATTTTTATAATAGTGTTACTTTCAACACTTATTTGAATACCTTCTGGTGCTTCGATTTTAATTGGATGAGTGTAACCTACCGATAAATTTAGGGTTGTTTTATCCATGTTAGCTTTATAACCAACACCTTTCAGTTCTAAAACTTTTGTAAATCCTATAGAGCTACCAATTATCATATTAGAAAGTAATGACCTGAAAAGACCATGAACCTCACGTGATGTAATATTTTCAGCTTTTCTAAAAATCTGTAAAGTATTTTCATCCTTATTAAAAATAACATTTAAACAACTCGGAATATCACGAGCGATTTCACCCTTTGGGCCTTTTACCTTTACATTTATTTCAGTCAATTGGACATTGACACCTGCAGGTATTTTAATAATCTGTTTGCCTATTCTTGACATAATGTTATTTCCTTACCATACGTAACATAATAGTTCACCACCAATTCCAAGTTCTTTAGCTTGAATATTTGTAATAATACCTTGTGATGTAGATAGAATAGCTATGCCTTGTCCACCTAATACAATTGGTATTTGATTATTACTTACATAAACTCTTAACCCTGGTTTACTAACTCTTTTTAAACCTCGTATTAGTGGACGAGTAGGATTAGTTGAATATTTTAAATATATAAAGATATAACGACGTCCTTCTTTTACCACAGTTTCGTATTGGCTAATAAAACCTTCTGTGCGTAGTAAACGTGTTATATGATAAGTCATGCGAGTAGAGTCAATTTTAACTACTTTATGACCAACAAGATTCCCGTTTCTAATTCGGGTTAACATGTCAGATATTGTATCAGTTTTCATATTTCTTATACGTTAGATGGTTTTCTAAAAGGGAATCCAAATTCTTGTAACAATAAACGCCCTTCTTCTGGTGTCTTTGCACTTGTAACAATGGATATGTTATATCCTCTAATTTGATCAATCATGTTATAATCAATATCTGGAAAAACTAACTGTTCACGAATTCCTAAATTATAATTACCATTTTCATCAAAACTATCAGGATTAAGACCTCTAAAATCTTTTATTCTTGGAAAGACTAAGTGAATTAATTTTTCAAGGAAAGCATACATTAAATCACTTCTTAATGTTACTGTAACTCCTAAATCCATACCTTCACGTGTTTTAAACCCAGCAATAGAATTTTTTGCTTTTGTTACAATTGGCTGTTGCCCTGTTATAAGTCTTATTTCTTCAATCGTTTTTTGAAGAACCATTCTATTTTGTGCACCTAGACCTAATCCTCGATTTAACTGGATTTTTAATAATTTTGGTATTTTATGGTCATTGGTATATTGAAATTTTTCTTTTAATGTAGACTTAATGCGAGTTTGATAAATTTTTTTGTATTCATGCGTCATATTTTGAACCTAGTTTTTATGAACAAATTTTGTATTAGAAATTAAACTACTTCAAAAGCTAAAGAAGCTATTTTTACAAAGTTTTTTTCTCTAATTTCACGAGCTACTGGACCAAATACTCTTGTTCCTCTAGGGTTATTGTCGGTATTTATGATTACTGCTGCATTATCATCAAAACGAAGAGACATTCCATCAGCTCGTTGTACTGGTTGACGTGTTCTCACTATAACAGCACGAACAATATCTGATCTTTTAATTGGCATATTAGGGACTGCCTCTTTAACTACACCAATAATAATATCTCCAATTCTACCGTATCTACGATTACTACCTAACACTCGTATACACATTAATTTCTTTGCTCCAGTATTGTCAACAACACTTAGATATGTTTGAGGTTGAATCATAATTCTATACTCCCCACATTAGAATTAAATAAAATACGTTCTAATTTCCAAGACTTATTTTTACTTAAAGGTCGTGTTTGTGTAATAACTATTTTGTCACCAAGTTTAGCAGCGTTATCCTCATCATGAACAAGGTAACGTTTTGTTTTAACCATGGTTTTTGCATAACGAGGGTGACGGAACTTGTTTTCAACAAGTACAACAATTGTTTTTTGCATTTTAGTACTTACTACGATGCCAAACTTTTCTTTCAGGCCCATATTTATGAGTTTTAATTTTTTTTAATTTTTAATCTAACTTTTTTAACAAAAAGCTTAAATTTTGTAATTATTTTGCACGGATAGAACTTGTTTGTAGCGAACGTTTGCGCGTTAATAATTGCGAGATTTGATGTCTTGTATGAGTCATCAAATGTGGAGAAAAACGTGAGAAGTTAGCTTTTTGAATTCGTAAAAATAAAAGTTCTTTTTTAGCTTTTACTAATTGAGTTTCAATTTCAGCTAATTCGTAATTTTTTAAATCTTTATATTTTGGTAAACTCATATTTTTATGAAATCTCCTTAGCACTAATTAATTTTGTTCGAATTGGTAATTTATAAGAGGCCATTCGAAGTGCTTGCTGGGCAACATTATCAGGAACTCCTGATAATTCAAAAAGAACTTTCCCTGGTTTGACAACGGCTACCCAATATTGAGGTGCTCCTTTACCGGATCCCATACGAGATTCTTCTGCACGGGCTGTTATGGGTTTATCAGGAAAGACCATAATCCATAATTTACCACCTCGCTTCGTATAACGTGTAATCGTTCTTCTCGTTGCTTCAATTTGTCTTGCGGTTAACCATACAGGTTCTTGAGCTTGTAACCCAAATTCACCAAAAACTAAATGTTTTTTTTGTATCGTTCTTCCACGTAAGCGACCTCGTTGTTGCTTACGAAATTTTGTTCGTTTTGGACTTAGCATATTTTCTTTTTTGGTCTGTAATTAAAATCTAAAACTTAAAGTTAAAATTTTTAATTGTATTTTATCCTTTACACATCCAAATTTTGATACCTAAGATACCATAGATTGTATGTGCTCTTTCAGTTGCGTAGTCCAATTTTGCTTGCAATGTATGAAGTGGGACTCTTCCTTCACGTACCCATTCTGTTCTTGCGATTTCTGCACCATTTAATCTACCAGCAACTTGAACTTTCATACCTTTTTGTCTTGGATCGAGTTTAGCTTGTTTAGCCCCTTTTTTGAAATCACTTAGAATTGTTCTTACAGCTCTTCTAAATGGCATTCTTTTTTCTAGTTTTTTCGCTAAAGATTGTGCAATAAACCCAGCATTTATGTTAGGGTATTTAACTTTTTTTAAAACAATAACTAAATTTCTTTTGTTTAGTTGTTTGCCTAATGACTCTGAAAGTCGAATTTTATATGGCAAATTCTTAAGATCAGAAATTAAAATTTCTGGATTTACAGTATAAATAGTTAAATGAATCTGATCACGTGTTGGTGGATAAGTAATTAATAAATTAGTACGATCAGTTATTTCATCTAATTGTTTTTTACTTATTTCTTTAAGCAAATTTGACCATATAGTTCTTAATTCATCGTCGGCTTTTAACTGGTCACTATAATCTGAAAATTTTGCATACCACTTTGACTTGTGTTCTTCGGTAATTCCTAATCGGAAACCGATAGGATGAACTTTTTGACCCAAAATATCTCTCCTTATTGTTGATTACTCGTATTAAATTTTTTTATATAATTTTGTGTTTTAATAGTTGTTAACCTATAGAAACAGGTAAAAAATTACCTTTTACATCATTTTCGTATCGTGAAAAAGTTGAGCAAACAACAATTGATATATGTGATGTACGTTTTCTGATTGGGAACATTCTACCTTTTGCACGTGGTCTTATACGTTTCATTGTAGGGCCTTTATCCACGAAGGCTTTCTCTATTTGAAGATAAGAACGTGGAATAGAGTAATTACTTAAAGCATTTGCGGCTGCAGATTTTAAAACTTTCGCAACTGGGTGGCATGCACGATATGGAAGAAAGCGTAATAAAATTAATGCCTCTTCATATGAACAACCCTGAATTTGTCTTAAGACTCTTCTAACTTTTAGTGGAGACATCCTAATAATTCTTGCTTTAGCACTGGCTTCTAAAGAAAACTGTTGCTCTTTTCTTTTTTGTATAGCACGTTTTGTTAAAGTTTTTAAACTTGGTTTAGACCCAAGATTCATGGCTATCTCCTAATGTTTTAAAAATTCAAGCTTTTTTATTGCTTGATTATTTACTTTTGAATTATTTTTTAATGATTTAGAAAATTTTTAAACCGTTGTAAAATAAAGTTTTATTTACGTTTTGCTTTTCTATCACTTGTTTTCACTTTATGTGAACGAAACGTTTTTGTAGGGACAAATTCGCCTAATCTATGTCCAATTAATTGATCATTTATAAATAAAGGAACGTGTTGTTTCCCGTTATATACAGCAATTGTGAATCCAACCATACTTGGTAAAATTACAGAAGCTCTTGACCAAGTTTTAATTGTATCTGTTTTTGCAGTGTCTTTTAAATCATTAATTTTTTTAAACAGATGATATGCAACAAAAGGTACTTTGCGTGTTGATCTTATCATAACTCCAATCTAATTTTTTTATTTAAGGACGTTTTCGGATGATAAAAATCGAAGTTGATTTTTTCTTGCTCCTTGTTTTAACACCCAGAGCCGGTTTACCCCAAGGAGTACAAGGATGTTTTCGGCCAATTGGAGATCTACCTTCTCCACCACCATGTGGGTGATCACAGGCGTTCATAACAACACCTCGAACTGTAGGTCTTGTACCTAACCATCTTTTACGACCAGCTTTACCTAAGGTTAAGTTCATATGTGAAGCATTACCAACCTTCCCGATAGTTGCATAACAGTTTTTAGGTACTAAACGCACCTCCTTAGAGGGAAGTTTTAAAGTCACATAATCACCTTCTTTTGCTAGAATTTTGGCTGAACTACCAGCTGAACGTGCAATTTGTCCACCTTTATTAGGAAATAATTCAATATTATGAACATCATAACCTAATGGAATATTTTCTAACGGTAATGAATTTCCTATATTTAAGCTTGAATTTGGTCCTGACTCAATTTGATTTCCAGTTATAACTGACTCAGGCTGTAAAATGTATCTTTTATCTCCATCTTCATATTGAACTAATGCAATTCTTGCATTACGATTTGGATCGTATTCAATACTTACGATTTTACCAAGTGAATTTCTTTTATTCCGTTTAAAATCAATTAATCTATAACGACGTTTGTGCCCACCACCTCGATGTCTAATCGTAACCTTACCTTGATTATTTCTTCCCTTTGAAGAATGAGAATTTACGATTAAAGATTTTGTAGGTTTTGTACCTGTTAATTCTTTAAAATCAGGTCGAATAGCATGTCGTGTTCCAGGTGTATATGCTTTAAAAAATAGAATTCCCATAATTTTTTAAATTCCTAAACTTGTTTTTTCCATTCCAAAGAAGTCGAGGCTATATTCAGGTGCTAGCTTTAGAATTGCTTTTTTATATACAGGTAAATACCCCTCAAATTGTCTACGACGCCTTGATTTTTTCGGCATCATTAAAGTATTTACACTTAAAACTTTTACACTGAAGACATATTCAAAAGCTGCTTTAATTGTTTCTTTATCAGCTTTTGGATCAACAACAAAAGTGTAAGAATTTTTTAAAAATGGATTACTCGCTTTTTCAGTAGCTAAAGGATAACGAAGAAGGTCAATCCATTCAGCTTCTTGGGTTTTTTGAAACTTAATTGTTTCATTTGCACTTAATTTTCGATCTGACATAAAACGATCTGTCCGTAATATTTTTACCTTTTGACTTTTTTCCAAGATAAATCTTTAAGAGTTAAATTGTAAGATGAATAAGCTGTCATTAATAACCAGCTAGATCGAATTACATCATTTATGCTTAATTGATTATCTACAACTAAATTTACATTTTTAAGATTTTTAATACTTTGTAAAAATAAAGTTCCTTCAAGAATTTTATATTCTTGAGCACTAACCACAATAGTAATTAATTGCTTATTTAGTACGTTTTTTGAATTAATATTATTTTTCTCAAAGATTTCAGTAAAGACTTGTTTTGCGTATTTTGTTTTTCCAGGATAAATTGATTTTGATATATCTAATTTCGAATTTGTTAATCCTTCAAATAAACTAATGGCTAGTATACGCTTTTGTTTTTCATGTAAAAGTACTCTGAATGCACGATCATATTCACGATTGTTTAGTTTTGGGTTATAAGCAATGGGTTTAGGTCCAAAGGTTACACCTCCACCTCTCCATAAAGGTGATCTAATTGATCCTGCACGTGCTTTTCCTCTTCCTTTCTGAGGCCAGGGTTTTCTACCACCACCACGAACTTCTGATTTAGTTTTCGTTGATGCATTTCGAATCCTATTAGTTTTTCTATAAAGACAAAAAGCTTTATGAATTAAGTAATCAGGATTTGTTTGAGAAAATCCAAGTTTGAAATGACCATCTAAACGACGTAAAACAAAATCTTTCTCAATTGAAGTGCCAGGGATAATCCAATAATTTGGAATTGTTGCAATCTTATTTGTATTCATATCCTATTAAATCATTTGATTATGAGACACTTGGCGTTAAGCTAAGTAAGTTTCCTGGTTTTCCAGGAACAGAACCTTTTACAACTAAAAGATTTTCGTCTGCATCAATTCTTAAAATTGCTAAACGTTTTAGTGTTGTTGGTTTTCCTCCAAGTCTTCCTGCCATACGTTTACCAGGATATACACGGCCTGGTGTACTACCAGCTCCAATTGATCCTGGTTCACGATGATTCTTTGAACCGTGGGACATAGGCCCTCGACTAAAATTATGTCGTTTGACAGTTCCAGAAAAACCTTTACCAATACTTTTCCCACGAACATCAATAAATTGATTAGGTGAAAAGTTTGTTATATCAAAAGTTTGTCCAAGTTCAAACTCTTCAGGTCTATTAACATGATATTCTTTTAAGTAGCGACTAGTTAACGCTCCAGATTTTTTAAGATGTCCTTCTAAAGCTTTGTTCAATGAACGCTTCTTTTGGTTATCTTCTGCTTTCTTTTTTGATAAATCAAAACCTAGTTGAACTGCATCGTACCCATCAGTTGGTACTGTTTTTATTTGCGTTACTGTACAAGGTCCAATTTTTATCAGAGTGACCGGTATGGATGCATTTTTCTCGTCAAAGATTTGCGTCATTCCAACCTTAATTCCAAGACTTCCTATAGACACAACAAATCTTCCTTCTGATAAACTAACTATAATTTTTTGTTTGATCAATTAACACTTAAATTTTAAATGTCTAAATACTTACAGTAAAATAGTAAATTATTAATTATAAAATGTCTATAAACATATTCATGTACCATATATTTTTAATAAAGTTAAGTTATAACATTAAATTCCATTATAACTGTATAGAAATAAATTTAATTAAATTTCTTCTTTAAAGTAATTAAGATACTTCGAAAATTTTAAGTACAAATTAGTTAATATCATGGCAAAAGTAGTAGGAATTGATCTTGGAACTACAAACTCAGTTGTTTCTGTAGTACAAGCAGGTACACCAGTAGTAATACCTAATGCGGAGGGGTTTAGAACAACACCTTCAATTGTGGGTTATGCACAAAAAACGAAAGAGTTAATTGTCGGTGCTATGGCAAAACGTCAATCAGTAATTAACCCTGAAAATACATTTTACTCTGTTAAAAGATTCATAGGATCTAAATCAAATGAGATCGGAGAAGAATCAAAACAGGTATCCTATAAAGTTACTGAGGATGAGCGTGGAAATGTAAAGATTTATTGCCCTATATTAGATAAATCTTTTAGTCCTGAAGAAATATCATCACAAGTTTTAAGAAAATTAACTGATGACGCAAGTAAATTTTTAAATGAAACAGTAACAAAAGCAGTTATTACAGTGCCTGCGTATTTCAATGACTCGCAGAGACAAGCAACAAAAGACGCTGGTAAAATCGCGGGTCTAGAAGTTTTACGTATTATTAATGAACCAACTGCAGCAGCACTTGCTTATGGTCTAGACAAAAAAGCAAATGAAACTATATTAATTTTTGATTTAGGTGGTGGGACATTTGATGTTTCAATTTTAGAAGTTGGAGATGGGGTATTCGAGGTATTAGCAACTGCCGGTGATAGTCATTTAGGTGGAGATGATTTTGATTCTGCAATTATGAAATACATTCTAGCTGATTTTGAAGCAAAAGAAGGGATAACACTTAAGTCTTCAAATCCAAATGATAAGCAAGCTTTGCAAAGAATTTTAGAAGCAGCAGAAAAAGCAAAAGTAGAATTATCTCAACTTTCAGAAACAACAGTTAATTTACCTTATCTAGTAGTAACGGAAACTGGTCCTAAACATGTTGATCTTACACTTACACGTGCTAAGTTTAATGAGTTATGCGCATCATTAATTCAACGATGTCAGTATCCTATTGAAACAGCTTTACAAGATTCAAATTTAAGCCCAAGTAATTTGAATGAAGTGATTTTAGTTGGAGGTTCTTCTCGTATTCCCGCTATCCAAGACTTAGTTCAAAAATTAACCTTTAAAAAACCTAACTTAACAGTTAATCCGGATGAAGTTGTTGCAGTTGGAGCTGCTATTAATGGCGCAGTTCTAGCTGGTGAGATCAAAGATGTTTTACTACTAGATGTAACACCTTTATCTTTAGGAGTTGAAACAATCGGAGGTCTAATGACTAGAATGATTGAAAGAAACACAACGATTCCAGCTACAAAAACAGAAACATTTTCAACAGCTGAAGATAATCAACCAAAAGTAGATATTCATGTACTACAAGGTGAACGTTTACTTGCCTCAGATAATAAAAGTTTAGGTCATTTCGAACTTGGAAATATTTCGGCGGCCCCTAGAGGTGTACCACAAATTGAAGTAACATTTGATATTGACGCAGATGGTATTCTTTCTGTACGAGCTCGTGACAAAGTTACAGGTCAAACTCAATCAATTACCATTCAAAATGCATCAACATTAGATAGAGGTGAAATTGATAAATTAGTTGAAGAAGCAAATAAAAATGCAGAATTAGACCAACAAAGGAAGAAAAAAATTGATATTAAAAATCGTGCTGAAATGATTTCTTATCAAGCTGAGAAACAACTTAATGAACCAAATGTAAACTTTACTGATGATGAAAAGGCTTCAATCTTAGTTCTTATTGAAGAAATAAAAACATTAAAAGACGGTGATGATATTCCACAATTAGAACAAAAAATTAAAAATTTAGAAGATAAGCTTAAAAATAGTGTAGCTTCCAACTAACAAAAATATAAATTAGTTGTAACATTTTATATTTTTGTTACAACTAATTTAAGATAATATATAAAGTTATTTTTACTTATTCTTTAAACATTGACTCTTTTCGCAAAGCCTTGCATATATAACTATGTATAAACTTTAAATCATTAAGTGCCCAAATAGCTCAGTTGGTAGAGCAATGGACTGAAGATCCGTGTGTCGCCAGTTCGAGTCTGGCTTTGGGCATGGGCACTAGTTTGCAAAGGCGGCATCGCCAAGTGGTAAGGCAGTGGATTGCAAATCCTCTATCCCCAGTTCAAATCTGGGTGCCGCCTTTAATAACTCTTTATATTTTAGGGGGCGTGGTGGAATGGTAGACACAACGGACTTAAATTTTGAGCATTAATTTGTAAGTTCTCAAATTCAGAAAAAGTCTTTTCTAAAAATTGGAAAGAACAATCCTGAGCCAACTCATGAAAATGAAAAGGTGCAGAGACTCAATGGGAACTACCTTTAAGGTAAAGAGAGAGTCCATACTTTTATTACAAAATCAAAATGACGTGTACATAAAGTAGAAAATCCGTTGACTATTACAGTCGTGGGGGTTCAAGTCCCCCCGCCCCCAATTAAACTTAATTTGGTATATTTATGTGCATCTGTATAAATTGTACTTTTTATAATCAGTGTTGGATAAAAAATGGGTTGAAAAAACTTCCAAAAGTTAATACTAATTCATTAATTAAAATTAATTTAAAAAACGATTCTATAGGCAAAAGTTTTTTCCATCATGATATTTTCTTCAAAATAGCGCTAAATATATTTAGCAAAAAACAAGAATATGAGTTTGATGTAACCGAATGTGAAGGATTTTGCGAAAATCCTGGTAAATGGATTGATTAAATATATTTTTTTATTCTTTCTGTAAATTATTCAATATTATTGTTAAATATTTAATAAAATATTTGTAAAAAGTATTTTACAATCATTTAATTTCTAAAATTCTATTTAAGTTTTAGTTACAATATTACTAAATTAAAAAGCGTGGAAAAGAAAAGTGAAAATTTTAATTCACTTTACCCTTGGCTCTTTTATAGATTTTACTTCGTATGACGATTGCAATAGGGCAAACGCAACAGACAGCTGTTGACGAAAGAGGTTTATTTGACTTAGTCGATGACTGGTTAAAACGAGATCGTTTCGTATTTATTGGTTGGTCAGGCCTTTTATTATTCCCAACAGCATTTCTTGCAGTTGGTGGATGGTTAACAGGTACGACTTTTGTTACATCTTGGTATACACATGGATTAGCATCTTCTTATTTAGAAGGATGTAACTTCTTAACTGTAGCAGTATCAACACCTGCAAACAGTATGGGTCATTCATTAATTTTATTATGGGGACCTGAAGCACAAGGCGATTTCACTCGTTGGCTTCAAATTGGTGGATTATGGGCTTTTATCGCATTACACGGTGCATTTGGTTTAATTGGATTCTGTCTACGTCAGTTCGAGATCGCTCGTCTTGTAGGTATTCGTCCATATAACGCAATTGCATTCTCTGGACCTATTGCGGTATTTGTTTCTGTATTCTTAATTTATCCTCTAGGACAAGCAAGTTGGTTTTTCGCTCCAAGTTTTGGGGTTGCAGCTATTTTCCGATTCTTACTATTCTTACAAGGTTTCCATAACTGGACACTTAACCCATTCCATATGATGGGTGTAGCAGGAATTTTAGGTGGTGCATTATTATCTGCAATTCATGGAGCTACAGTAGAAAATACACTATTTGAAGATGGTGATGCTGCAAACACATTCCGTGCGTTTACACCAACACAATCGGAAGAGACTTATTCGATGGTAACAGCGAATAGATTCTGGTCTCAAATTTTCGGTGTAGCTTTCTCGAACAAACGTTGGCTTCATTTCTTCATGTTATTTGTTCCAGTAACAGGTTTATGGACAAGTTCTTTTGGTATTGTAGGTTTAGCATTAAATTTAAGAGCGTACGATTTCGTATCTCAAGAACTTCGTGCAGCTGAAGATCCAGAATTTGAAACTTTCTACACTAAAAATATCTTATTAAACGAAGGTATTAGATCATGGATGGCTGCACAAGACCAACCACATGAAAATTTTGTATTCCCAGAGGAGGTTTTACCACGTGGAAACGCCCTTTAATAGAGTAATCGGACGTGACATTGAGTCTACAGGTTTTGCCTGGTGGTCAGGAAATGCGCGATTAATTAATGTATCTGGTAAACTTCTTGGTGCCCATGTTGCCCATGCAGGTTTAATGGTTTTTTGGACAGGTGCTATGACACTTTTTGAAGTTTCACACTTCATTCCCGAAAAACCTCTTTATGAACAAGGTTTTATTCTTATTCCTCACTTAGCTACTTTAGGTTGGGGTGTAGGACCTGGTGGTGAGATTGTTGATACCACTCCTTACTTCATAGTAGGTGTACTTCACTTAATTTCTTCAGCTGTATTAGGATTTGGAGGTATTTATCACTCTTTACTAGGACCAGACACTTTAGAAGAATCTTTCCCATTCTTTGGTTACGACTGGCGTGATAAGAATAAAATGACAACTATTTTAGGTATTCATTTAATTCTTCTAGGAATAGGTGCTTTCTTACTTGTATTAAAAGCTTTATACATCGGAGTGTACGATACTTGGGCTCCTGGTGGTGGCGATGTACGAAGAATTTTAAGTCCTACAGTTAATGCTGCTGTTATTTTTGGATATGTTTTAAAATCACCATTTGGTGGTGATGGATGGATCGTATCTATCAATAACATGGAGGATCTAATTGGTGGACACATTTGGGTTGGTACAATGTGTATTCTTGGTGGAATTTGGCACATTGTAACAAAACCTTTTGCATGGGTACGTAGAACATTCATTTGGTCTGGAGAAGCTTATCTTTCTTACAGTTTAGCTGCTCTTGCTACAATGGGATTAACTGCTGCTGTTTTCGTTTGGTATAACAATACAGCATACCCAAGTGAATTCTATGGACCAACTGGTCCAGAAGCTTCACAAGCACAAGCATTTACTTTCTTAGTACGTGACCAACGTTTAGGTGCTAATGTAGCATCTGCACAAGGACCTACTGGATTAGGTAAATATTTAATGAGATCACCTAGTGGTGAAATCATTTTTGGTGGTGAAACAATGCGTTTTTGGGATTTACGTGCTCCATGGGTCGAACCACTTCGTGGGCCTAATGGCTTAGACGTAAACAAAATTAGAAATGATATTCAACCTTGGCAAGAACGCCGAGCTGCTGAATACATGACACACGCTCCTTTAGGGTCATTAAACTCTGTGGGTGGTGTTGCAACAGAAATTAACTCTGTTAACTATGTATCCCCTAGATCTTGGTTAACTTGTTCTCATTTCTTTTTAGGATGGTTCATCCTAGTGGGACACTGGTGGCATGCAGGCCGTGCTCGTGCAGCTGCGGCTGGTTTCGAGAAAGGTATTGACCGTAAAACTGAAGCGGTATTATCTTTACGTCCTATTGACTAATTTTCTTTATAAAAAATTATTAGCTTGGTAAAAACCAAGCTAATAATTTAAACTTACTAAAAATCAATATGCTTAGCTTTATTCAAGTTGGTTCTTTACTTATACTTAGTGCAGTATCAGGTCTTTTAGCTTATCGTTTAGCAATTTCACTTTATGTTTAAAAGACTTTTTTTGGACACGACAAATAATATTTAAGCCCTTTTTCGTTGAAATATTATTAAAATTCCATTATATAAACACTAAATTAATTTACAATTTAAAAATTCGTTAGGAAGAAGTGACTTATGACACAAGAACGCCGTAGATGGGGACAATCTAGATTAGTAATTCCTCCAAATCAATTAGGAAGGCTAGAACAAATGGATGAAACTGGTTTAATTAATAAAGAGTTTCAAAAAAGTATTAGTAATATTTCTAATCAATCAAAAACAAAGAAAGCAAGAGCTTCTTTTCCATTTTTAGCAATACAAGGTCAAAATGACTTGAAATTAGGTATGATACTTAATGTCATTGAGCCAGATATCAAAGGAATTTTAATTATTGGTGATCGTGGTACTGGTAAATCAACAACTATTCGAGCATTTGCAAATTTATTACCTGATATTCTTGTTGTTAAAGGTGACCCTTATAATAGAGCACCAATTTCGATAAGAAAAACTGTTCCTTTTCAAGCAACGAAAGAGAATCAAGAAAATTTAGTACATCGAGTGCATAGTTCATATCTTCGAATACAGTCTGATCGTATAGAAGTAAAAACTATGCCACTTGTAGATTTACCTTTAGGTGCAACGGAAGATAGAATTTGTGGTTCTATTAACTTAGAGCGTGCCGTAACAGAAGGTGAAAAAGCGTTTGAACCAGGATTATTAGCTAAAGCTAATAGAGGTTTACTTTACGTTGATGAAGTAAACTTATTAGACGATCACCTAGTGGATATCTTATTAGATGCTTCTGCATCAGGATATACTGTTGTTGAAAGAGAAGGTGTATCAGTACGTCATCCATCAAAATTTATTCTTATTGGTTCTGGGAACCCAGAAGAAGGTGAAGTAAGACCACAATTATTAGATAGATTTGGTCTTTATACTGAGATTAAAACAGTAGAACAACCTCTTATGCGTGTTCATATTATTGATTCTCGCGTGGATTACGATGATAGTGATAATGTGTGGAGAAATAATTATTGGGCGCAAGAAGAATATTTAAAAGAAAAAATTGAAAGAGCGCAATTTCTTTACAAATGTGTAAAGCTTCCAGAAAGTCTAAAACAAGCAGCATCACGTATGTGTAGTGCTTTAAATGTAGATGGGTTACGTGCCGACCTAGTTATTTGTCGTGCAGCTAAAGCTTTAGCTGCCTTTAATGAAGAAGATACGGTAACAATTGAACATTTTAAACGTGTAAGTCAATTATGTTTACGTCATCGTTTAAGAAAAGATCCTCTTGAATTAATTGATTCTGGACGTCGTGTTGATGATTTATTTACGATTTCTTTCGAGGAAAGTGAATTAGTAAGTTAAAAAATTGTTAAATCAAATATATTTATAAGTTTCGATTTTTGAAACTTATAAATATATTTGATTTAAAACTATTGTACTGTAGTCCAGGTATTATCTGTTGGAATTGACTTAAGGAAATATAAACTTAGTAATTTACTTACAATTTTAAATGTATAATAGAATTTTTTTATGCTATTAGAAATATTATTTTCTTTACTTAAATCTTGTAATAAAAGATTTGTTTCTGCGCATTCATCAAGATATTTAAAAAATATAGGATTTTCTACATCTAAAATGATAGGGAATAATTTCTGAGAACTTTGGTTAGTTTTTCTAATCACATATTGATCGAATTTACGCGCATCTAATCCAATTGCGTTATAAAAAGCAGAACGTTGGCAATCATTTAAATACATGGTAGCAAAAACTGAGAGTAAAAAGAATTTACACCATAGTTTACTTTGTAAACCTGTTAATAATTGTGGCTGAGATTTAAGAACAGCTGCAAAGAAATCACCGTGGCGATTCTCATCTTGGCACCAACTTTCAAAGAATCTGAAAATTGGATAAATACGATCTTTTTGTGCTCGTTCTAAATGGCGATAAATTGTAATGTAACGCCAGTAACCAATTTTTTCTGAAAGATACGTCGCATAAAGAATAAACTTTGGTGCAAAGAATGTATATTTGCGACTTTTTGTTAAAAATCCTAAATCTAGAATAAGGTTAAAGTCACTCATTGCTTTATTTAAAAATCCAGCATGACGTGCCTCATCTCGTGACATTAAAGCGAATCCCTCCGCTAAAAGTGGGTTTTGGTTTTTTAGGTTTCGAGATAATTCTTTGTATAAAAGAAATCCTGAAAATTCAGCGGTACACGATCTTTCTAGGAATTCTATAAAAAGTGATCTTGTTTCGTCAGGAATCTTTGAAAATGATTCTGAGAATTCTTTATCTCTAATAAAATGACGCTGGTTGTAGTCTCTTCTAAATTCTTCTAAAATTGCTTCTATTTCTTCAACATTAGAAGAAACATCTAAATTCGCCATTTCTTCAAAATCTGTTGTATAAAATCGTGGAGTTAATAAACTCTCTTTTGCCGGCGTCTTTGACGATACTATAGAATCAGTCATTTTTTCTCCTTTTTAAGTGTCGTACCATCTAAAATAAAGTTCTATATTATTACCTTTTTTCAAATAGATAAAGATACATTTAAGTTTATTATATAAGATTTTCAGAATAAAACATAAATGATATTTCCCGTGCTTTATTTATACCCTAATTTTACCTCTTTATAAAAGGTAGTTAAAAATCCTGTGTATAATAAAATAATTATATGTAGGATTTTTAAGATATTTAAAATAAATATTTTTTTAACTATCAGAACTCCCCAGGCTGGACTTGAACCAGCGACCAATCGGTTAACAGCCGATTGCTCTACCACTGAGCTACTGAGGATTTATCTATAAAATATTATGAAAGGTTTAGTTTACTAAAGCTATAGATGATTATACTATAGCCTTTAATAATTTAAATTTTATTAATCGATTAGAGCCTCTTTAATCCATTTTCGTAAAGATTTATTACGTATTAAAGAAGTAAAAACTTGAAAGGTATTTATAACAGAAATATTGGTATTTGTTTTAGTAGATTTTGTTATTGAAAATAAAAGACGTCTAGTGGAACGACTAAAAGTCAATATATTTTCTTTTTCAACTAGAGAATTTTTTTTATTTAAAATTTTAAATTCAAATTCACATCTATTTAAAATTTTATTTACCTTATTATTAAAAGGAGAATTATACCTATATAGATTATTTATACTTTTATTTGCCAAGGTATTATCAATTTTTAAAATTGCATACAAGAGAAATTTTGAGTTAACGCTGCTACTACCATATTTTTTGGCTTCTTTAAAAGCTAAAAGAATTGCTTGTTTTAATTGTGACGAAAGTAATCTTTTAGTATAAACCCTTTTTTCTTCCATAATTCGACATTAATATTTTTTAAGATAATTACTCTTGGAGATTTACATCTCCAAGAGTAACTTTTATAACTAAATTATTACATATCGCCAGCTTCTTTACAAGCATACATAACATCTAGTGTAATTGTGCTTAAATTATTTATTTTTGCAAATTTTTCTACGTTTCGTTTAATTTTTCCTCTAACAAATCCTGGTATTCGCTTTAATTCATTTTCAGCTTCAACGTCCCAGATATTTTCATTTGACAATGTTGAACTCGAAATATCTTTTGTATCATGACCGCCAAAGATTTCTAAAAGGTGATCTTCCATACCTAAAGTAAATGAATTATAAATTAGATCAGCAATTTGATTACTTCCTTCATACCCTATAAACGGTCTATAACTTAAAGGGAAATTTTGAATATGTACTGGAGCAGAAATTACCCCACATGGAATATTTAAACGTTTACCAATATGTCTTTCCATTTGTGTACCAAAAATTGCTGAAGGCTCCAATTTAGCGATCATATCACCAACAAGATTATGATCATCAGTAATTAATATATCTTCACAATATTTTGAAACCTCATCTCTAAACCATGTTTCTTCGGGCTTACAATAAGTCCCTGCAACTAAAACTCGTACACCCATTTCTTGTGATAAAATTTTAGTAATTGCTACAGTGTGTGTTGCATCTCCAAAAACTACAGCTGTTTTGCCTGCTAAATTTTGGCAATCAATTGACCTTGAGAACCATGCAGATTGAGAGACGAAACGCGTCTGTAAATCTATATATTTTTCAAAATTAGCGGCAAATCCTAACTGTTTTAAAAGCGTCTGAATTTGACGTATAAAATTTGCTGTTTCAACAATACCTATAGGAGTTGTTGAAACGAAAGGCATATTATATTTCTTTTCTAAAAGTTGGGCGCTTAATAATCCTATCTCACGGTAAGGTACGATATTAAACCATGCCTGTGGAAGTTTTTTCAATTCTTCAACTGAAGCTCCTTCAGGAATAATTGTATTAACTGTAATTGAAAGATCTTTAAAAAGTCTTTTTAATTCAGCTATATCATGATGTACATGAAATCCTAAATTACAAGGACCTAATATATTCACTGAAGGAGTTTTAGTTTTTTCACTTAGAATTGATCCTTCTTTTTCAGCTTTTTCTAAATAAAATTTTACAACTTGTTCTAGTGTACGATCTGCTGCTTGCAGCTCATTTACTCTATAGTGATTTACATCAGCTAATAATACATCAGCTTTAGCGTCTTGAGAGGCACGATTTACAAAATTCTGTAAATCTTCTTGTAATATACTTGAAGTACAAGTTGGAGTTAATAAAACTAAATCTGGTTGTTCTTCTTTGTCTTTTCTCGTAATGTTTTGGATTACTTTCTCTTGAGAACCTCTAGCAAGTACATGACGATCAACAACACTAGCCGTTACTGGTGTAAAATCACGTTTTCGTTCAAGCATTGATCGCATAACATTAAAATAATCATCTCCTAATGGTGCATGCATAATTGCATGAACTTTTCGAAATGAAGTTGCTATTCGTAAGGTTCCAATATGAGCAGGTCCAGCATACATCCAGTAAGCTAATTTCATAAATGTTTTAGTAGGTAGAAAATTTAATAGTTGACAAGTATTAGAATTTCAAATGTTTAGGTTAATTGTTTTCACTTTCTTGTGTAAGCTTCTGAAATGCATGAGCAATAGCACGAAGCCTAATGTTTTCCCAGCAAGTTGGTACTAATATAGAATTAATTAAAACTTGACTAAACAATAAAATAGGATCTAATCTCCAACCATGAATAACTAAGATCGAACTATAAAGAAGTCCGATCGTTGCAAAAAAGATGTCTTGATCACGAGCAATTTGTGGCTTTACAATTCTTAAGAAATATAAAAATGCCATAACTACTCCAATCATCATTGCTAAAAGGATATTTGGCTCAAAAATTATATTAATCATAGTTTTGTTCGGCAAATTGTTATTTGTAAAAACTAGGCACGTGTAATACGATCTGCTCGGCTAACAAAAACAAGTGCAAGACTAATTGGAACAACAACTAAGACTGTTCCTAAAATTAGACTGTTTAAGAAATTGAATAAAGATGGTGTCATAAATGTAAGTTTCCTTTAATTTATAGAAAAAATAATATGGATATAAATTCTTATTTAGGTGAAGTTGTAATTGTTTCATCAGAAGCAATTAAATCACCACTTAAAAATTCTTGCCATGCAGCAAAAGGCCATAAAAACCCAGATGTCATTATAGATATTGCTAAAGGAACATCAATAATAATTTCTTTTTCCGTAGGGTTTGAAGTTTGACCTACAGTTCTAATATACTTACGTCCAACCCATCCAATCCAACCACTTATGTAAAGAAACAAAATACTTGGTAATAAGAATTCTGATCCATGACTCCAGCGTCCATCAGTAATTAGATGTGGTAAACCATCATTTCCGCATAATAGATTTGAATCAGCATATCTTGTAAAACGCTGTTTTGTTTGATTAATTTGTTGCTGAATGGCAATTTGAGGAGGAGTACCCTCTTCGTATTTTTTTAATCTGTTTTCAAGCTTTTTTACTGTTTTTGCTAATCTTTTTTGGAAAACTTCTGAATCCTTACAAGGGTTAAGACCACCAATATCTGCATTTGATACCATAGGTAGACCTAAAAACATTAATAGGGGAAGAGACGCAAATTTGACAATTTTTGTCATAAATTAAGATGTATAAAAGGTTGGTAAGAAGTATAAATGTAAGTGTACATAAGTGCATCCGGCTGGGTTCGAACCAGCGACGTTCTTGAGAGAAAACGGATTATGAGTCCGGTGCCTTCAACCACTCGGCCACAGATGCATAAAATATAATGTATTTATGTTATGGAGCTGGTAGGACTTGAACCTACATCCGACTGAATTTTATAACTTAAAATCTTCTCATTAGTATACACTTAAAGTATAGTAATAGTATAAGAATTAAAAATACATCGATATATTAATTTACAAATATATTTTTTAATGAATTATGGCCCTTAAAAGGATATTAATGTTTCAGAAACTTAAGCAAAACAAGTTTGCTTTATTTTTTGTTTAGGATTCAAACACTGTTTGTACTTTTAGATAAAATTCAACCGTCGAAAACCTAATTTACAGCCCCATAAAGGTAAGGAGGGAATTGAACCCTCAGTCTCTGGCTCCGGAAACCATTACTTTATCCTTTAAGCTACATACCCCTTGAACTATTATCTATTAATAAGCCCATAAGTATTAGTTGAGCCTAATAACTATTTAAATATTTAGTAGATTGGTAAAAATTTATATAGTTACTAAAATGTAATTTTATAGTGCATAGATGTTAATATCTAGACACTATGTAGCTTTATGTGTATTTAATAACTAACAACACGGGATGTAGCGCAGTTTGGTAGCGCGTCTGCTTTGGGAGCAGAATGTCACAGGTTCAAATCCTGTCATCCCGATTAAAATACTAGTTTGATTTATTTGGAGTATCTAGGACGAAGCTGTTGGAATTACCTTTAGCAATAGAACATCCTAAAGACCATGCTTTTTTACTCATTAAGTCTGCTTTTCTAAGCCACACTGCTTTTCTTTGTTTTGTTTTTGTTCTTGATGTACGCTTCTTTGGAACTGCCATAATTATAAAGTTTTTAAAGTTTTAATATCGCCTAAATTTTTGACATTAAACGAGTTTTATGTCAAAAGTTTAACTCTTTTTTTAATTTACCCTAATTAATTTTAATTATAGTACATAACTTGGCATAATTAAATAGTTTTTATTTAACTTTAACTTTTGCTTAATTTTTTGATTTCCTTTAATGTAAAAAAAAGATGAAATGCTCAAAAATAATATTAGATTATTAATGAGCACTTCATCTGTAAACCCAAAATTTTGAGTTAAATTATTTTAATCTAGTCCCAACCTTTTTCTGATTGTGATAATACATAATTAGCAACATCTTCAATATCGCTATCATCTAAACGACCACCAAAGGCAGGCATTGCATTTTTACCGTTTGTTACTTGGTAAGTAATTTTATCTACACTGTTCATTCCATTAGTCTCTAAAGCATCCTTCTTTAAAGTCTTTTCTGGAATAATTACATTGTTACCGCCAGCATGACATGCAGAACAGTTTGCGCTAAAAATGCGTTCTCCGTTTTCAATGTCCGCAGCAACTGAAATAGTCGATACTAAAAAAGGAAGACAAAGGCTAAGAGAAAGGATTCTTAAAGTATATGGTTTCATGATCTCTCCTGAAAAGTTAACGAAAAACATTAATAATAAATTTTACCACCACCCCATTTTTCTGAAACGACTTTGGGTTGGATTAAGATATGACCAGCAATAGCTTCAAGGTCCTCTTCGCTAAGTGACCGCATTTTGGGGTAAATATCGGCACTTTTAATACTTGGGTGAATCTCGGCAATTGATTCTAATCCATCGTAAGTCGTAGGATTTTTCATATAATTCACTAGTGATTCAACACTATCACGTGGAGGTGTCGCAAGACTAAGAGCTTCTGGGTCTAAACCAACGTTTGGATTTGTTTTCGTTAATCCACCAACGTGACATATACCACAAGAAGAGTTAAAAAGACGTTTGCCTCTTTTTACTTGTTCTGGTGTTAATGTTACTTGTGTACCTTTTACATCGGAGCGAACAGTGCGTGTTGCTTCATCTAATTCAATTGCAATGGAAGGTAGCGTTGGTAAAAGAGTAAGCAAAATAGGAAGGACAAAACGATGTCTAATCATAGCAATTATTCTAAGGGTAAATAGTACCCCAGGGAAAACCAAGAAAAATATTTAATTAGCTTTTGTTGTTAAAGTTTGTGTTGGTGCCACCATTGTTCCTTTATTTCTGGTTTGAATTTCTTCTCGTAAGCCTGGTGGTAAAACCAAAACTTGTGGGATACCAGGATCATTACCTTCAACATCGACAAGAAGACTGCTTCCAAATTCAATTTCATCTTCAACATGTAAAAGTTTTTCAGCAATAGGATCTTCTACCCACTTGCTGATTGCACGACGTAAAGGTCTTGCACCATACATAGAATTAAAACCTTCTTGACGAATAGTAGTTAATAATCGGCTTGTAACGAGAAGATGGAAACCTTTACGAGCCAGTCGTTCATCGACTTCATCGAGTAACAAAAACGCGATTGCACTAATGTGATCACGTGACAAGGGATGGAAAATCACGACATCATCTAAACGGTTTAAAAATTCAGGTCTGAATTTTGAACCAAGTGTTTGAGTCACTAGCTTTTTAAGCATTGATTCTTCATCTGGTGTACGAGTAGGCTTTTGTGCACAAAATTCTAAGATCGTTTGAGATCCTAAATTTGATGTAAGCATGATAAGTGTGTTTTGGAACGACACAACTCTTCCTGACGAATCTGATAAAATACCATCATCTAAGATTTGTAATAATACATTATAAACATCTGGATGAGCTTTTTCAATTTCATCAAAAAGTACAATGCAGTAAGGTCGACTTCGAACGGCATCAGTTAACTGTCCCCCCTCTTCAAATCCTACATAACCTGGAGGAGATCCTATTAAACGTGCAACTGTGTGTTTTTCCATATATTCAGACATATCTAAACGGATTAACGCCTTTTGAGAACCAAATAAGTTCTCAGCTAACTGCTTAGTTAACTCTGTTTTTCCTACACCTGTAGGACCACAAAGTAAAAAACTTCCAATAGGTCTTTTTGGATTACGTAAGCCGGCAGCGTAACGTCGTAAAGATTTTGCAACAACAGCTAAAGCACGCTCTTGACCAATAATATGGTTACCTAAATCTTGTTCTAGATGAAGAAAACGTTCGGCTTGATCACGTGTTAAGTTAGTTGCAGGTAAACCTGTCCATAACGCCACAACTTCCGCAACATCTGAAGCTGTCACGACTAATTTACCCGCGACCGTGTAAAGTAAACCGTCTTCTTCTTCGGTTGTTGAAGATTCCTCTTCTCGGCTATTAGTATTTTCATCAACAGTCATATCAAAAGTAAATATAAATGATATAAGATTGTTTGTACTCGTTAAAAATTTTTTTTCTTTAACATTTACACGAGTTCCAGTATAACTATTGGACAACTTCTTAATAAAGAGTCGTCGAAATTGGCTATATTTTCCCATAAAGGGTTTCCTTTTTCATATTGGTTTTAAGTTTTTAAGGTGACACTTATTTAGATTCTCAATTGTGGAGTATTCTAATCCAAGATTAACAAAGTGTCAATCATTTTACTAAGCATTGCTAAAAAATAGGAAATAAAATTTTAACACTTGACAAAACAATATCCTCACCAGTAATGTAAGAACTGTGGAGTTTCTCCAATACTTAAAACCAAGACAGCTTAGTAACTTAAAAAAATAAAAAAGGTCCTAACTAAGTTGATAAGGAAAAAGAACTAGGAAATACTACGGAGAGTTTGATCCTGGCTCAGGATGAACGCTGGCGGTATGCCTTACACATGCAAGTCGAACGGGAACTAGCTTCGGTTAGTTTTAGTGGCGGACGGGTGAGTAACACGTGAGAATTTGCCTTTAGGAGGGGGATAACGAATGGAAACATTCGCTAAAACCCCATATGCCCCTGGGTGAAATAGAGGAGATAAGTAATACTGAATCACCTCTGCCTGAAGAGAAGCTCGCGGCTGATTAGCTAGTTGGTAGGGTAAAGGCCTACCAAGGCGACGATCAGTAGCTGGTCTGAGAGGACGATCAGCCACACTGGAACTGAGACACGGTCCAGACTCCTACGGGAGGCAGCAGTGAGGAATTTTCTGCAATGGGCGAAAGCCTGACAGAGCAATACCGCGTGAGGGATGAAGACTTACTGAGTTGTAAACCTCGGTACCTTAAGGAAGAAGATCTGACGGTACTTAAGGTGGAAAGCATCGGCTAACTCCGTGCCAGCAGCCGCGGTAAGACGGGGGATGCAAGTGTTATCCGGATTTACTGGGCGTAAAGCGTCTGCAGGTGGTTTTTTAAGTCTACTGTTAAATCTTGAGGCTCAACCTCAAATCTGCAGTAGAAACTAGAAGACTTGAGTATAGTAGGGGTAGAGGGAATTTCCAGTGGAGCGGTGAAATGCGTAGATATTGGAAAGAACACCGATGGCGAAGGCACTCTACTGGGCTATTACTGACACTCAGAGACGAAAGCTAGGGGAGCAAATGGGATTAGATACCCCAGTAGTCCTAGCCGTAAACGATGGATACTCGATGTTGGACGTATCAACCCGTTCAGTATCTTAGCTAACGCGTTAAGTATCCCGCCTGGGGAGTACGCTCGCAAGAGTGAAACTCAAAGGAATTGACGGGGGCCCGCACAAGCGGTGGAGGATGTGGTTTAATTCGATGCAACGCGAAGAACCTTACCAGGGTTTGCTAGAAGTGTTGGTTTTCTGAAAAGAATTCCTTATTCCGCTTCTACAGGTGGTGCATGGCTGTCGTCAGCTCGTGTCGTGAGATGTTGGGTTAAGTCCCGCAACGAGCGCAACCCTTATTTTTAGTTCTATTGTCTAGAAAGACTGCCGGTGACAAACCGGAGGAAGGTGAGGACGACGTCAAGTCATCATGCCCCTTACACCCTGGGCTACACACGTCCTACAATGGGTAAGACAATAAGTTGCAAATTCGCGAGAATAAGCTAATCTTTGAAACTTACTCCAAGTACAGATTGCAGGCTGCAACTCGCCTGCATGAAGGTGGAATCGCTAGTAATCGCTGGTCAGCTACACAGCGGTGAATCCGTTCCCGGGCCTTGTACACACCGCCCGTCACACCATGGAAGCTGGTTGTACCCGAAGTCGTTATCCTAACCGTAAGGAAGGAGATGCCGAAGGTAAAATTAGTGACCGAGGTGAAGTCGTAACAAGGTAGCCGTACCGGAAGGTGCGGCTGGATGACCTCCTTTAACAAGAATAAGTTTTTAAACTTTTCTGTAGGTTGATTTGGACCTTTATCGGATTTTAACCCGATTTTAATATAAATAAGGAAGGGCTATTAGCTCAGTTGGTTAGAGCACACCCCTGATAAGGGTGAGGTCTCTGGTTCAAGTCCAGAATAGCCCTGCTGGGGGTATAGCTCAGCTGGTAGAGCGCTGCCCTTGCACGGCAGATGTCAGCGGTTCGAGTCCGCTTACCTCCACACTTATAATCTGGCTACATAATTTTTGTCTTTCGATTCAAGAAAGAAAGGGCTTTTGGGGGATACCTTGGCATTCAGAAGCGATGAAGGACGCGATGACCGGCGATACGCTCCGGGGAGCGGGCAAAAAGCTTTGATCCGGAGGTTTCCGAATGAGGCAACTCCATAGAACTTCTTCCCGAATACATAAGGAAGAAAGAGCGAACCTGGGGAACTGAAACATCTTAGTACCCAGAGGAAAAAAAAGTAAAAACGATTCCCTTAGTAGCGGCGAGCGAACTGGGACCTGGCCTAAACTAACCTCTTGGTTAGGGTTGTGGGACCGATTAGGGGTTAGCCTATTTAAATAGAGAAAGATTTACCGTGACGAAATAGTTGAATCCTATACCTGAGAAAGTGATAGTCTTGTAGTCGAAGTTAACTCCCTATTTATAGTGCTAAGCTTATTTAAGCACTCCTTCGGCTTCCCGAGTAGCATGGAGCACGTGAAATTCCGTGTGAATCCGCAAGGACCACCTTGCAAGGCTAAATATTACTGAATGACCGATAGTGAACCAGTACCGTGAGGGAAAGGTGAAAAGAACCCCGGGAGGGGAGTGAAAAGAACATGAAACCAAAAGCCTACAAGCAGCAGAAGGGCTACGAGTTGTCAAGCCTGACTGCGTGCCTGTTGAAGAATGAGCCGGC